ATTACCTTATATATATGTATTACATATTATAAGGATTAACTTTATGGCTAGTATATAAAGAGACTATTATAGAGTAATAAAAGGCTGTATATTAAACCATTAGTACCGTAAAAATGATGGAGTAATTTCCATTTATTAGGGAAAATGGTAGAAGAATTTCTATAAAAAAAACGAAGTGAATTGAAGTATCTTATTAGCTTCAGGAAAATAAATCAAACGAGATTCTATTAGTAGTGTGAATGAAAATAGATATAGGCTTAAAGTAAAATGGATTCATCTGTTTGAATATAGGGGAACCTTCCTCTAAGCCTTAATATAATATACAAGAAATAGAGAATAGTACTGTGAAGGAAATATGTAAAATAGTAGTCTTATAAGCAGCTCAAGGTAAGTTTAATAAACATATGAGAGCGTACCTTTTGTATAATGGGTCAGCAAGTTCTAGTTAGATGCAAGCAAGTAGTGATTAGTGGTGATATATTAAATTAGAATAGATATCAACAAGATAGGCAATCTAATAATATAAATACACAAAAAAAGAATCAATTTGCCTAGATAATCCAATTATTAAGTAATGAATTAGTATCTAATTAGAGACCCGAAGAGTAGTGATCTTACCATGGTCAGGCTTATAAAAGGCCGAATGGGTTATCGTTGTAAAGATATCCAAAGAACTGTGGTAAGTTAGTGAAAGACAATCCTGACTACTATAGCTGGTTTTCCGCGAAACATATGTAAGTATGTAGTTTAAATAACATCATAGCAGGTACAGAACTGTGATCTCGGACAATTTGTGCATTAATATCCTATTAGGGTATATAATGCCTTGTGCATATGGGGGGGTCGTGAAGACTCTATTCGCGAGTATTTGCTCTCGGAAGGGCAATGATGAGTGTTGAACTATCAGACATTTAACGATAAGGTTGTATGTCAAAAGGGAAACAGCCCAGAACAAGTGTTTAAGGTTCCAAAGTTTTTGTTAAGTGAAAGTAAGGAAGTATTTAAACTATACAACCAGGAAATAGGCTTAGAAGCGGCCATTTTTTAAAGACCTCGTAACAGAGCACTGGTTCAAACGGTTAATTAGTTAACCTTATAAGTTAAAAGCGCCGAAGATATAACGGATCTAAAACAAAACACCGACACCTTGTCCATAATAATAATATTAGGTTAAATCCTATTTTAATATATTTAAAGATTATTTAAGTATTATTTATGGGGTAGCGGAACATTGGGTAAATAGGATTAAAAATAGGTAATTAACCCCTTAGAATCTTTTTTAATTTATAAAAACTGGATTAATAGAGGGGAAGGATACATCTATTTTCATAATTACATCTGTAATTTGCTCGCTAAATGGCGGGTTTCCATAAATATCCCAAGTGAGAATGCTGACACGAGTAACGAAAAAGAGGATGCCCCTAAAAAAATAGAGGCCCTCTCGCCTTAAGCTTATGGGAAAGTTAATCGGTCTCTAAATTAAACCTAAAGGATAAAATGATGAGGAGATTATATGTGACAACATAAAGAAATGGAGTAAAATGTTCTGGAAAAGCATATAGTCTAAGGATGTAGATAAAAATACTAGTAAATAAACTAGAGAGATAATACTAGGCTTCCTTAAACAAATAAAACCGTACCTAAAAACTACCACAAGTAAGCTAGTAGAGAATACGAAGGCGTTTGAGCTAACAATCATTAAGGAACTCGGCAAATTGACACCGTAACTGAGGGAGAAGGTGTGCCATTCCTACTGATTAATATCAGTTTAGGAAGAGGAGACATAAAATGGTGTTGCACGACTGTTTAATTAAAACACAGCACTTTGCGTAAGATGTAAATCAATGTATAGAGTGCGCTATCTGCCCAATGATGGCTGGTCAACGGATTTACTTAGACGACTAAAATAGGCTAGGTTTTGAAGGAACCCCCATTGAATGGCGGCCTTACCTATGAGGGTCCTAAGGTAGCGAAATACCTTGGCATTTAAATGATGTCGCGCATGAATGATCTCACGATGCAACAGCTGTCTCAATGATTGGCTCAGTGAAACTGGAATGGCAGTGAAGATACTGCCTATCTCTAGATAGACGAGAAGACCCCATGCAGCTTTACTGTTACTAGTTATAGGGTATAATTTAACAGGTTTTAGTGAATAAGGTAGTTGAACGACAAAATTGAAACACCTTTACTCTGGTTGTTATATCAGTAGAATAGGTTACATTATTGTAACTGACCTCTGAATGTAATCCATAAAAGGAGGGAGATTATATCAAGCTCAGGAGACAATGGCTAGCAGATGGTTTATGCGGGGCACAGATCCCATAAAGAGTACCTGGGAGTATCCAAATTTATTTTTGTAATATGCTATACGCAAATTATATAGGGCTTTTATTAAATAATTGCCTTGTATATTTTAATTTTTTTAATTACTATTTTTAGTTTGTTATTTTTTATATTTACTTTTATAAAGTATCTATAACTAATTCAGTTATATTTCTATTTAAGTTAGAACTAAAACAATTTAATATAAGTAAGATTTTACCTATGTGGAAAATAGGTGTATATATAGTATTAATAATGAATATCTAATTGTAAAAAAGATATAATTATAACACTATTAGTTATTTTTTGTAGAATACCTCTATAAGAAATGATGTTGATATATACTTCCAAAGTTTAATGGCTTAATCTTGCTTTACTGTTTGACATACACGTCTATCAGTTGCGTAAGCAGGGCATAAAGACCGCAAGACGCAGTAAGGAAAGGTCTTGTATTATTGAAAAAGCTACGCTGGGGATAACAGGCTAATTGCGCCAGAGAGTACAAATTGAGTGCGCAGTTTGGCACCTCGATGTCGGCTTAGCTCATCCACATGAATGCAGGAATCATGAAGGGTACGACTGTTCGTCGATTAAAGAGCTACACGAGCTGGGTTAAATACGTCGTGAGACAGTATGGTTTCTATCTTCTAGAGGAAATTGGAGTAAAATAAGGATAGCCCCTTCGTACGAAAGGAGTTGGGTATGGTAACCTATGGTTTACCTGTTGTTTATGCGCTTAATATTAACCTGATAAATTACGGCAAGAATAGGTTCTCCTTAATAAGTAGAAAATGGGTATCTACAGAAGAAGGAGAGTAATATAGATAAATTCATGTGAATTTATTACCTATTTGAGCTATAGATGGTAATACTTTTATACTCAAGTATTTATACATAGTATAGGCATGGCAGGAAAGCTATGTTAGTTAAGATAAGTGCTGAATGCATCTAGGCACGAAGCTTACCTTAGGATACTCTTAGAAACGTAGTATAACATTACGAATCCAAATTTTTCATAGGGTTAGTGCTAGAAAAGTAGCTGCTACAGTTAACTCTAGTTCTAACAATATGATTAAGGGATTATAGGCTTTGGCTGAAAGGGCTTTGATGTTCTTAGGTATAAAGTACTAATTTATTATCATTAACTAAATAACATACTTATCATTAAAAATACTTTATTTAGCCTGGTTTGCATAATAGTAATGCACCCGTTTTGTAATCGGAAGATATGAGTGCAAGTCTCGTACTGGGCTATTTAGATATTTTAAAATATTAATGCGGATTGATGTAATAGTAACATACCTGGCTCATGACCAGTAAATAGGGGTGCAAGTCCTCTGTCCGCATATTTAAAGGCTATAGCTTAATAGGCAAAGCAAGCTGCTCATAACAGCTCAGATGAGTGTTCAAGTCATTCTGGCCTTATAGAAAAGGTTAATAACCTCCACATTAACATTCTGTAACTTATATATACAGGTGCTGTGCTATTACAAATTCCCAACATACCATGACCAATATAAACAACATCTTAGAAAAACGAAACACATGAGCGTATCCCTGTGGGTTAGTAGGAGATTGTTGATAGGTGGCGTCCTAAATAAGCTTCAAAATCTCCCATACGTTATTTTGGTTTTTGATTTCTTATCCCTTAATATGATTCTTGTCGCGTAATATCTTTTCGCTTTAGTTTATCTTATGTCGGTTGTACCGGTCTAGAAAGATGGTGTGAATGCTACTCTGTAATTATACGGTAAGGTCACAAGTCCTTGTAAAAGCAGAGTGTACACTATACCCTTATTTTTTTGAGTTATTTCTTTTTTTTTTCTAGTAATTTCATAGAAATTACGTCGAAAAAAAAAAAACAAACGAAATAACCTTGTTGTCAAAAAAATTAGCCCTCCCGTCTTCTTTTTTTACATATGGTATGATATACTAACAAAATGAAAAAAGAAGACTGGGGCTGCTTTGCTGGGGATACCTTAGGGATCCTTTTGGGGATAGTAATTAACCATTCTTTCCCATGTAATTATAATACTAGTCCCTAAAGGGGTTTTCTCCCACCCCCCTTCCCCCCCCCCCGCAAACTTGCGGGGGGGGAGCTGGGGACATCCCCGATCCTCGGGGATGTATTGGTATATTTTATAACTAGGCTTACCGGCTTACTTTTTTTTTAATATATCATGATATATTAAAAAAAAGTTCCTCGGCGTCTTCTTTTCGTTTTTTTTCGACGTAATTTCTATGAAATTACTAGAAAAAAAAAAAATAAGAAAACTGAGGCTGCTGCTAACTTTTTGTTTTCTTTTGCTTAAATCCGCTACAAACCTTGAGCAAAAGAAAAAAAAAGTAAGAGGTAAACCAGCGAAGCAGGCTTACCTAAAAATTTTACTTATAAATTTTTATTCTTAAAGATGTAAGTATTAAACATAAATTAACATTATTGTCACTTTTACATGGTATTTAAATACTTTTTTTTATTCTTATATTTTGCGTTTTTAAGCATTTATATAAAATCTAAGGCCCAATAGTCAAGTGGTTAAGACGTAACATTTTCACTGTTAAATGCGCGGGTTCAATCCCCGCTTGGGCTTACTTAATAAGTTATTTTTATGTATTAACTTAAGGGGATATAGTTTAATTGGTAAAACTGCGATTTTGCATATCGTTATTTTAGGATCGAGTCCTAATATCTCCAACGTTAAAATTAAATATCAAATTATTATTCACTCATTATTATGTCATAATACAAAAGATTATGTTGAAAAAATGGTTGTACTTTATATTGAATTTCAAATATTATGTCGATCTTATGTTACATTTTTATAGTTTATTTATTTTTCAGTTTATTTCCCTTTTTTTAATATTCAAATCTTAATTTGGTAAATGAAGCTTTATAAATTACTCCTTTATGTATAATAACATTGAAGATAACAGGGTACAAATTTGAAAGGATAATAAAGGTAAGTCTGGTGCTTACAGGTAAGGAAAAACTTTTTAATGTACAAGCTGCCAATTTCTTAAATATTAGTGAATGAACTATTCGTAAGTATAAAAAGAGCGGAGCTGTGTTTAAAAATAGTTTTTTTCTTTTTTTTTCTAGTAATTTCATAGAAACTACGTCGAAAAAAAACGAAAAAAAACAAACAGATGGAGTATATTAGCTGTAAATAAATAGGAGTAACTTTAAAATGCAAGATAAAAAAAGCCCAGGTAGCTCAATTGGTAGAGCGAAACTTTGAAGGTGTTTAGGTTATAAGTTCAAATCTTGTCTTGGGCATATATTAATAGATTGTATTATAGGTTATTTTAGTTTTAATAACAAAGCATACTTAAAAAAGAAGTTTTCATTTAAATAGTGTATAGAGTTTTAAATTTTTCTAAGGTGTATGGCAGATGTATATAGTATACTGTTAAAAAGGTAAATGTATTTAAGTAAGTTAAATTTTTTAAGTAAGTAGATAGATTAAAAGTTTTTTAAATTTATGTATTATTATACATTTCAGACCTATCCTTTTATTATTTTTAATTTTTTACTAATATCTTATGATTAATGAATGTTCTAAAGAAAACACTAGGAGGCATTTTAATAGTTTTTTTTTCTTTTTTTTTTTCTAGTAATTTCATAGAAATTACGTCGAAAAAAAAAAACAACGAATCATGAGCAAAAGAAAAAAAATAAGGGAAATAAAGACGGCCATAAATTACATAAAGATTGGGCAGGTTTGAGTATGTTGAATGCTCAAACTCAATACATATAATGGAACATTTGAGAACTTTCCATAAATATATGTCTTGCCTTTTCTCCTAAATCCTTATTTCCAGTCCATCTCCATCCAACTCTTGAACGTCTTCTTCATGTCCCCTTTAAGAAGGGGTGACCCTGTTTCTTGGGAGAAATGTATAGCCAAAAGCCATATATCCCCATCTTTTTGGAGTACTATATAATCTTACGATTAAGCACGATGCGACAAACAAGTGTATAAGGCGAACACCGTTAAACTTGAACACATAAAGGTTACTTTTATTTACAAAAAGGGTAAATATATTTATACGGTTATTTATAATTTTTATCTTTTATATATAAATACATAGTAATGTATTTTATAAGTTTGTTATAAATTAAATGAACTAAATTTTAATTAAATGCATTAAAAATAAAATGTTTAGGCTATAAGTTCAAATCATATATAAAGCATATTATTTATACAGTAGTATTTAGTTTATTGTAAGAAGATAAGTTAAAAATGGTATACAGCTTAATAATTATTTATTTAATAGTTATGTTTAATGAAAATACAACTAAATTTAGGTTATTTAAGGTGTATTTAGTTATTTTAAAAAGTGTTATATATTTAAGGTGAATTAACTTATTTTAAGTTGTGTTTATACATTTAAGGTGAATTAGCTTATTTTAAGTTGTGTTTATACTTTTAAATTGTGTTTATATAAGTTATATTTGTATTGCTTATACAATATTTGTAAATATTAAGGTTTATTTACACAGTATCCTAAAATAAATATATTTTTTAGCACTAAAAATGGGTATGCTGAAATTGGTAGACAGGTCCCGCTTAGGACGGGGTGAAATTAATTCATATAAGTTCGAGTCTTATTACCCATAAATATTATAGTAACGTATTATTCTATAAAGTTTACATATTTATTTTTTTTTTATATGTTGATCATTATTAATATGTAGTAGACTAATGGTAAGTCATAAATTTTTGGTATTTACTTATGGGTGTTCGAATCACCCCTACATAAAAAAGGTGGATATAGTTCAATTGGCAGAACAACTGTATGTGGCACAGTAAGTTCCCTGTTCGATTCAGGGTATCCTCCCAGTATATTATATATAGGCTTGTTATTTAATGTGCTATATATGCTTATATGTGTTTATATACGTTTATACACGTTTATAAACTAATATAGTTTACCTATTACATGTGCTATAAAATATACTTATACCAACATGGTTTAGATAGGGAATATATTAGTTGTATATTATACAATAATAAGCCAGGATAGTTCAATCGGTAGAACATTAATTTCATGCATTAATAGTGGGAATTCAAATTTCTCTCCTGGCTCGCATAAAATACTTTATATTTTGTGTTATCTTCGTTTCACGAAGATACACTTCTTTTAATTATTTTTTTTTTACAATTAACTTGTTATAGAATGTAACCGTGTTACAATATAGTATAATTTATTCCAGCTTATGTAAAATAGCATTACACAAATGTAAGAGCAATTAGGGGACTCATAACAAAACCCTCTTCGCTGCAAGCTAGTCTAGGGAGTACCCTATCTCATATCATCTTGGCTTTTGTCATTTTAGGATGCTGGGTTATTTTTATTCTTTTTTTTGCTAAAAAAAATATTTTGACGCAAAAAAAAAACAAACAACTAAAAAAAATAAGGAACTAAAAGAAACCTTTAGAAACCCTATACACTACGTAAACAATTAAATATCATCTTACATAATACTTTGTTAATTAAATTATGTTATTATGATAAAAGAAAAGGAGATGAACGTGAATTAACTACTATTAAGTTTACCCTTTGTCACAATACATAACCAAATTCATGTACAAACTTTTGGTATGGTATTTGATACTAATCGTTCCATATATAGTGGAATTTGCTCGCATTCTAAACTCACTTTTGGATGAATGTTAGTTTAATACACACGGATATATAAACTTAGAATGGACTAGTTCTAAAAAAAGCATAAAAAATTTTTAAACTTGTGATACAAATGTAATTCATCTTAATTTTATAATACTTAATATTTTTAGGAGAATAGTAGGGAAGTCCAGTGATTTAAATATAGCTTTATTTATAAAGTGAGGTAAAAGCTTGGGTAATTCACAGAAACTAAAATAATAAAAACTTTTAGTTTTTTATTATAACTATGAAATAAAAAGCCTTAATTAATCTTTTTTTTAGTTAAATATTACAGACTTGAACTGGCTTACTTGTATCCAAGTTATATATCTTAGATTCTTTATTATAAAAAGATATATTCAAAAACCTTATGCTACTAGTTCTAGCAGATATAATGGCAAATGTAATATATCAGGAGCGTAAAACAGTAGGATGTTGTACAGATAATCCTTTTAAAGTATAATTTATGTAACCCTAATAATATTTATCATAGTTTAATTGTGTTATGAATTTAAACATAGTTGGTAAAAGGTTGATTTTTATATTTATTTGGTATTAAGTATTTTTCAAGTTATTTTTCTTTATGACAATCTTATAGAATAATTAATAACTTGTTATCAGTTTTCTATATATATTTTATAGTATTATTTTATTAATAATACTCAATAATATACGAGATTGATTTTTATATTGATATTGATATTAATAGTAATACACATTAAATTGAATTCTACTTTATTAAAACTCTTTTTCTTAGTTATCTTATTTATAGAGTACATTGTATTTTATATTAAAAAAAAATAATTAAAACTCTTTTTCTTAGTTACCTTATTTATAGAGTACATTGTATTTTATATACGGGTTAGAGCCAGGCTGGTTAGGCGCCTCTTTTGGGTAGAGGATCTGTTATGTTCGAATCATAATAACCCGAAATAGGATTAAATTATTTCCCCTAATACCTCCCCCCCCCAATCTTGCGGGGTAAAATTATAAAGTTTTTTGATATATAATGTATTATTAGATATGTAATGTATTACTTATTAACCTTATTACTTTATAGATCACTATTATATAAGGATTAACTTTATGGCTAGTACATATTTAAGATTTAATTGTTAAATAGTAACATTTTTAATTGTTTAATAATATATTTAAAAACCTTATCCCAATAATTTCGAAAAACTAATTTTATACTTATAGTAAAACATAATAATTATATATGTTGAAATATCAAACAATATTAAGTCCTCTTGACCAATTTGAAATAAGAAACTTATTTAGTATAGATACACCATTATTAGCAAACATGAACCTATCTATAACTAACATAGGGTTATATATGACTATAGCTGCTTTCATAGCTTTCTATTTTAGTATTTTAGCAACTAACCACTCAAAAATTACTCCAAACAAATGATCTTTAAGTCAAGAAACATTATATGCAACTATACACAGTATTGTTGTAAACCAAATTAACAACAAAAATGGTCAAGCTTACTTCCCATTTATGTATGCATTATTTATTTTTATTTTAATAAACAACTTAATAGGAATGGTTCCTTATAGTTTTGCCTCAACATCTCATTTTATATTAACATTCTCACTTAGTTTTACTGTTGTATTAGGTGCAACAGTTTTAGGATTCAAAGAACATGGATTAAAATTCTTTTCTTTATTTGTTCCAGCTGGTTGTCCATTAGGATTATTACCTTTACTGGTATTAATAGAATTCATTTCATACTTAGCTAGAAATGTATCTTTAGGATTAAGATTAGCAGCCAACATATTATCAGGTCACATGCTTTTAAATATCTTAAGTGGATTTACATACAACATTATGAGCTCTGGTATCATTTTCTTTATTCTAGGATTATTACCATTAGCCTTTATAATTGCATTCTCTGGATTAGAATTAGGTATTGCCTTTATACAATCACAAGTGTTTGTGGTATTATCTTGTTCATACATTAAAGATGCACTAGAATTACATTAGAGGTATATTACCTTTATTTTCTACCCCTGCGGGGTTCCCTTAGGAACCTTAAGGGGTTCCCTAACTTTTTTTTACATATATCATGGTATATTAAAAAAAAGGTAAAAGGGAAAGAATTAGACTTTTTGACCTTTTAAAAAGTCCTATACAATAGAAAAAAGGGGTGTGTTGCATACGGCTATGCATTTTGATTGCAGATCATAAATATAAGGTTCAACTCCTTCACATCCCTATGTTATACTTATGTACAGAACATATCATAAACCAACTTTTATATAAAACTATTACTAAAATATAGTACAGAACATATCATAAACCAACTTTTATATAAAACTTAAAAAAAAAGTATAGTTCTATAAAAAAATATATCACTATAAAAAAATATAGTTCTGCTTTTGACCTTATAAGTCAACTGCTAGCTTAATTATGAAGTAAAGTAATTTATTTTATAAACATGTGTGGATCTCGTAAATTTAAGTTTTTACTAGAGTAAATTGTAATAATCTATCCTTTAAATATTTTTATTACAATTTACTCTCAAATAAAAAAAAACTCTCAAATAAAAAGTGTAGTAAAAAAACTTTTTTTAGCAATGTATTTTATATGAATAGAATATATACCTACACTTACTTTTTAGATATATATGACTCCTTGCTCTCCTTCACTTAATAACTTTTCTACAAGCAAAGTTCTATTATCTAAAAATGATAAATACAACAACCTAAATATAAAAACATCTGGAATCACAATGTGATTCGAAAGATGATTTTTATATTCTAATGCTAAAGCTAATTGAGGATTATATGTGCTAAATGCACTATTCCTATATTTATACCCAGTAGGAACTAAAAATTTAATACCCGTTTTTCAAAGTGTAATATGACAATTAAAATCACGTTATTTAGCTAAACCTCACGCATTTTCTTCTATGCCATTGCAAAGTGGTATATTTACTATTAATAGAAATATTCTTATTGGTTTAGTTAGTAGTATTATTACTGCTGCGCTGGGCTACGTAGTAAGACTTATTCTTTTGAATTTTTTAGAATACGACGTTTTAACTAATCTAGATAACTTAATCCCTAGCTTAAGTTATTTTTGCTCTTTAGGTGGTATTCGTTTTGTAATTAACGAATTTCTTAAAGAAAATACTTTCCTAACGTATCATTGTGGTGGTAATAGGGCAGTTTCTAACCCCACAGCTGGAAGTGGTTCTTTACCTGTTGGTATTAACCCAGCTGGGTATAGTCCTATGCAAGCTCCTAATGAACCAGGTATAGGTAGTTCTGGACCAGCTGGTAGTTCTGGTGCTTTAGTTACAGATGAGCGTTCAAAATTACAGGAAAGAATTTTAAAAATAGAAGGTAAATTAAGTTACAGTAGGGAACAAGTTGAAGGTGCTAGACAAGATTTGGATGAAGTAGTATCTAGAAAACCTATGTATATAGAAAGCGGTAATGAAGAGCAACGAGAGAGGGAACATTATGGAGCTATCTCTGCACTACATGATTGTAATACCAATCTATCTGCTGAAATGAGAATGCTCAGTCTACTAAAAACAAAATTAGCTAACGGTGATTTTTCTATGTCTGATTCATCTGCTACTACTAAACGTAGCTTTATTGACAGTTCTATGTCAAATGATAATATTAGTACACCTGCTAATAAGCGTACATCTGGTAATCAATAATTGTATGTAGTTAAAAGGTTTACAGAATTCTCTATAATCTTATAGAACGAATATCTTACACAGTTCTATGCCTATTGTTGTAGAATCTGGATCCTTAGAGAAATTCTTATCTTGATTACAAGAACAATAGTAGGATAAAACCTATGTAATAACTCAAGATAAAATAGATGTAATATCTAAAGATAAATTTTATTAAAATAATTGTTTTGTACAATTAACATGTTATGAAAAGTAATTACCTTACATAATAGTATAACAAATCCCAGTAAATAAGTGTATAATAACTGGAAAATTGCACTGTATATTTACATATATACAGCAATTAGGGGAGAAGATGAATCTATTATTCATAAAGCCCTTTATAACATAGTAATGTTATAATCAATACCTATTCCGCTTATTTTTTTTTCGACGTAATTTCAATGAAATTACGTCGAAAAAAAAAGGGGAATCCCTTTAGAATACCCTAAAAGATAGCATGAATAGTAACAATGGAGAATTATCTAAAAGCTATAAAAAGAGGAGAATCCACTAAAAAGGGGGAATTCCCTAAAAAGGGAGAAATCTATAAAAAGGGAGAATCCTAAAATCCTATAGCTAGAAGAATAGTTCACCTATACAACTTTACCCTTTCCCCTAGCAAATATAAAACTTAATAAGAATGCATTGGTCATATATCTATATACTTATGCATATAAATAATAACAGGAAATTTATAAAAGATTTAACGGTTTATAATAAATCCGTTAAATAGTAATAAAGCAGTGTAACTGTTAACATAATTTACTAAATGAAAATAAGATTAAAGCAAAAAAAAATAAATAAATGAGATTATTTAAAAGTCATCCGATTTTAAGATTAGCGAATTCATACTTAGTTGATTCACCACAACCTATTAACTTAAGTTACATGTGAAATTTTGGTTCTTTATTAGCCTTATGTTTAATTATACAAATTGTTACTGGTGTAACTTTAGCTATGCACTACAACCCTAGTGTAGCAGAAGCATTTAATAGTGTTGAGCATATTATGCGTGATGTAAATAACGGGTGATTAATACGTTATTTACATAGTAACACTGCTTCGGCATTCTTCTTCATAGTTTACTTACACATAGGTAGAGGTATGTACTATGGATCATATAGAGCACCTAGAACTCTAGTATGAACTATTGGTACTGTTATCTTTATCTTAATGATGGCTAAAGATAAGTGGCCAAATTGAATGTTAATTTCTCATAATAAATGTGTCCAATATAACTCATCATCTTATTTCAGTAAATCTAGAACTAAAGCGTTATATAGAATAGGTCCACATAATAAGGAGGTTTTATCTATAATAATATGCGGTATGCTTGGTGACTGGTGAGCAGACCAAATTAAGGGTCAAACATCTCCAAGTGTAAGATTTAGTATTGAGCAAGGAATAAATAATACTGCTTATATTCATAGTCTTACCTTATATTTTTATAAATTAGGTTATTGTTCTAATATCACTCCTCATCTTGTAAAGAAATCTGATAAAGATAGTGCAAGAGAGTTGGAAGATAGGTTTAATTATAGATTAACTCTATATACTTTTACTTCATTATTGTGAATTTATGATTCTTTTTATAAAGACGTAAACGGAAAAAAAACAAAAATTATACCTAACTGAATAGGAGAATATATAACTCCTATAGGTTTAGCTCATTGAATCATGCAAGATGGTTCTAGACAAGAAAAACAAGGTATAAACATTGCAACTAATAGTTTTACTTTTAAAGAATGTACTTTTTTATGTGATATATTAAAAGATAAATATAATCTTAAATGTACTGTTGTAAAAACAGGATTTCCAGATCAATGAAAAATAAGTATTTGAAAAGAAAGCATGACTGATTTAGTTGCAATAGTTAAACCTTATATAATAGATGAGATGAAATATAAATTTATTGGTTACATTTAATATGAAATTAAAAATCAAAGTCCGTCTCTAATATAAGTATATGCAATATGTATATAGAAATATACTAGTAATAAGATATTACTGTGAGATAGTATACCCTGACAGGGGTATAGGATAACTACTAGTTATCTGGCAATGCGGGTGAATACGGTTAAAGACTTGATATCTAAGTTAAGACCGTCGGTTCTATACAGGATCGCTACAGACTGGGTCACCTGTGGGTATCTGAAATGATATCTAATGTACAGTCGGAAATTTCTATAACAAATTTGTTATACACAAGGCTTTAAATGAGAAATATTATAAAGAGATTTAGCGTGTCTCGGGGACTAATATTTTGATAAAGTACAGGCGCGCTATTCAGATAAAATAAAAGGATAGTTAGCGGAAATTTAGACAGCTTTCCTGGGTTACCAACATAGCCCAAAATGGTTTGATATAAGTAATAAAGAAAGTGTAAATTTTAATAAAAAAAATGTAATGAATTTTAAAGTAAATAGTAAAAGACTATTTAACAAAAGTATTGTAAAAAGAGGATATTCTACAAGAAGTTCTTCAAATAGTATTAAAATGTCTGAAAGACTAGAAACAATTATTAATGAGTTAGGTTTAAACCTTGTGTATTGCTATGAAAATTTAAATTTAGAAGAAACTAGAAAACAAATATTAAATGATACAAGAGGTTTAAGTGGTATATATATGATAATTAATAAAACAACTAAAGATTATTATATAGGTTCTGCCTCAACTGGTAGATTTTATGCTAGATTCTGCAACCATGTTATTTATTTTAGGGGTAGCAAAATAGTTAAATTAGCCATTAAAAAGTATGATTTGAAAAATTTTGCTTTTGTTGTATTAGATTTATATCCTAATATTGTTACCAAAGAAAATAACCATGAATTGTTGCGTTTAGAAGATAAATACTTAAAATTATTAGTACCTAATTACAATATTTTAACAGAAGCAGGTTCTAGTTTCGGATATAAACACACTGAAATTGATCGTCAAAAGATGAAAGATATTTATAGTGATGCGAGACGGGAACAAATAGGTAAATTAAATAAAGGTAAAAATTTGTCTCATGAAACAATAGAAAGAATTAGAGAAAAAGCTTTACTTAAACCTCCTATGTCAGATGAAACTAAGAAAAAGTGTATAGTTAACACAAGACCTGTTGTGTTGTACAACTTAGATAGAACTATTTACGGTCAATATCCTACTATTTTAGATGCAGCTAAAGCTATTAACTGTGATGAAAAAACCATTAGGAGAGCATTACAGACAGAAAAGAAATTGGTAAAAAGACAATGAATAGTAGAAGATATGTCTCGTAATAAATAGGTCTTTTTCGTTAAAAATTGTTTCTATACTTTAAAAATTACATTTTAAAATTTATATTTATATTCTTATATAAATCATAGTCCCATGAGTAAAAATCTTTTTGCAATTTTTATAAAAAAAAAAAGATTAAAGTGGTATAGCCCGACGGGGTTATAGAATAATATTTAATATTATTTGGCGATATTAGTGAATACGGTTAAAGAAGCTTAATAAACTTCAAGACCGTCGGCCATATAAATGGTCGCTACAGACTGGGTCACTAATGGGTGGCTGAAACGCTGCTTAATGTACAGTCGAAACTTTTATTAACTAGTTAAATATACTAATTATAAGTTATTAACCTAAAAATTTGAAATTGAAGCTGGTAAGAAATAGGATAGGATGTACTTTGATTACATCGGTATTGCCGGTAACACCGTTAGGGCTGACGGATATCTGTTATTTACTTAACGTAAATAAGGATAATCTCAATGAATGATTAATTGTGGGTTGTTTTTTATTAGGTATAACAGTTATTTATATAGTACTTATGGCAAACAATTCGCAATTTGATTATTTATCTCATCTTCGTAGTGCAGCTGATGAGATTAATAATCCTAGATCAGATTTAACTGGTAAATTATTAGCTCAACTTATACATAATAACAACAATACTCCTTTGACTTACCAGAATTTTCCTTCAGATCATCCAGGACACTTAAGTTTACATAAACAAACTATACTTGTCTCTATCATAAGATCTTCCAGTATTGCTGATGAGTTCAGATATGGTTCTTCGTTAGGTAAGTTCTATATAAAAAACACCCACCGTCATCCAACTGTAACCCCAGAAATGATAGGTGTTGTTTTAGAAGCTGAATCATCCAGCAATTAGGTTTATCTATATACCTCTTTTTTAATATTTTTAGGGTAAATACAGGAAAGTTTGTATGTTTTACCTTATGGTCAAATGTCACTATGAGGTGCTACAGTTATTACTAACCTTATGAGTGCTATTCCTTGAGTAGGACAAGATATTGTAGAATTTATTTGAGGTGGTTTAAACACAGTTGAACCATATTGCGGCGACGTAATATTAAAAATTTTGCTTAATGCTGGAAAATCCCCTAATTTAGGACTTGCATACGATTTATTCTTTATATTTATAATTATTTACGTGAAAATTGCAATTACACGGGGACAATCAGCCGGGGTGAGAAGTTTACATACTTCAGAGGCCTCTCAGAGACTACATGCAGAAGATCTCGTATATGCTTATATAGTAGGTTTATTTGAAGGTGACGGTTTTTTTTCTATTACAAAAAAAGGTAAATATATTACATATGAACTAGGTATAGAACTTTCTATAAAAGACGTTCAATTGATTTATAAAATTAAAAAATTATTAGGTATAGGTGTAGTAAGCTTCAGAACAAGAAAAGAAAGTGAAATGGTATCTTTAAGAATTAGAAATAAAGACCATTTAAAAAATTTTATTATACCTATATTTGACAAATACCCTATGTTTTCTAATAAACAGTATGATTATTTAAGATTTAAAGACGCTCTATTATCAGGTATTATATATTCAGAAGATTTACCTGAATATACTAGAGATAGCAAACCTATAAATACAATAGAATCTATTACAGGTGCTTCTTATTTTTCTGCTTGATTAGTAGGGTTTATAGAGGCTGAGGGTTGTTTTAGTGTTTATAAGTTACACGATAATAAAGATTACTTAGTGGCTAGTTTCGATGTTTCTCAAAGAGACGGAGAAATTTTATTATCTGCTATTCGTCAGTATTTATCTTTTACTAATGCTATATATATAGACAAAACGAATTGTTCCAAATTAAAAGTTACAGGAGTAAGATCGATAGAAAATGTTATTAAATTTCTACAAAAAGCTCCTGTTAAATTATTGGGTAATAAGAAATTACAATATTTATTATGAATTAAACAATTGCGTAAAATAACTAGATATTCAGAAAAAATAAAAATACCTTCAAAATACTAAAAGAGATCAAGATATAGTCCGATCAATGAAGAGATTCATTGAGTGTAACGATAGTTTGTTTCAAATGAAGTTACCAACATAAATGCTCTGTAAACAATGCAACATTAAATAGATTCTTCTCATTACATTTCGTTTTACCTTTCGTATTAGCTGCTTTAGCACTAATGCACTTAATCGTTTTACACGATACAGCTGGATCAGGAAATCCTTTAGGTGTATCAGGAAACTATGATAGAATGCCTTTTGCTCCATATTTAATATTTAAAGATCTTATTACAATATTTGCATTTATATTTGTATTATCTTTATTTGTGTTCTTTATGCCTAATGTATTAGGAGATAGTGAAAACTATGTTGTGGCAAATCCTATGCAAACTCCTGCAGCTATCGTTCCAGAATGATATCTTCTTCCTTTCTATGCCATATTAAGATCAATTCCTAACAAATTATTAGGAGTTATAGCAATGTTCGCAGCTATTCTTATATTACTATTATTACCTGTTACAGATGTAAGTAGATCGAGAGGTATGCAATTTAGACCTTTAAGTAAAGCAGCATTCTTTGCATTTGTTGCTAATTTCTTAATCTTAATGCAATTAGGTGCTAAACACGTAGAGTCTCCATTTATTGAATTTGGACAAATAAGTACCGTATTATACTTCTCTTACTTTACTTTTGTAATGTATGGTGTTACTGTTCTTGAAAACACTTTTGTCGATTTAAGACACAAAAAATAAACTTTGAAGTTAAATAGCCCTCGCGTCTTCTGGGCTTTGCCCTGAAGACTGGGGCTGCTTCTTATTTTTTTTCTAGTAATTTCATAGAAATTACGTCGAAAAAAAAATTAGAAAATAGTGGTTAGATTACCGTTAACTTGTTATGAAAATGGAAAAATTTGTTATTTAGTCTCCCAGAAGGGACTGACTTAAATATCTGCCCCCCTTTTGGTGACCATCCCAAAAGGATAGTTACATTTTTATCCATAATAGTATAACAAACCCCAGTAGATAAATTCTATTTATCTACTGGAAAATTGCATTAGTAATTACTATTTCTAGAGCAATAACGGGGAGAAGACTAAACAGATGTTAAAGCCCCATTAAAAAAATTGAAAACTTATAATCATTAATTACTCGTAAACGAGTTTATCTACATGCACAATAATGATATGAATATATAACTTCATAAAAAAGTATTATGCTATAATAGTAATGTGCCGTTTTATATAATTACAAAATTCTTATTAGTTTAATGGTAAAACAAGATATTCCTAATACCCTAATCTAAGTTCAAGTCTTAGATAAGAATTCTCAAAAGTTGGAACATCTATTTTATATATAGATGTATTTATCAAGAATTTATTACCTTACTATACATATGGTGAATATTTAAAGTATAGCTGATACATTATCATTCTATACCATCTAGAGGAATTTGTTCTTTTTTTTTTTATAGATGATATTATCATCTTTACTTTTAACCCCTATATTAGGTGTACTTGCAATATTAATTAATAGGGATAATGGAGTTTCATTAAGAAATATAAAATTCATAGCGTTAACTACATCTATCTTAAATTTCTTTATCTCATTAATTATCTTTATTTTATTTGATTTTAGTACAAATCAGTTTCAATTTGTACAAGAATATCATGAAATAAGTTATTTTGATTTTTATCTAGGTGTAGACGGTCTATCTATATATTTCATTTTATTAACTACTATTATTATTCCTATCTCACTAGTATCGAATTGAAAATCAATAACAAAAGATGTAGAATCTTATGTTATTATAATACTGTTATTAGAAACTTTATTATTAGCGGTTTTCTTAGTATTAGATATTTTACTTTTTTACATCTTTTTTGAATCTATTTTACCTCCATTATTTATATTGATAGGTATATTTGGGTCAGACAACAGAGTAAAAGCTAGTTTTTATTTATTCTTATACACACTGTTGGGATCATTATTTTTACTATTGTCTATATTAGCAATGTCATCTATTATGAGTACTACCGATTTTGATACTCTTTTTAAAGGAAATTTCCTTTATTTAACACAACTTTTCTTATTTTATGGTATTTTTATAGCTTTTGCTGTAAAAACTCCTACAATTTTCCTGAATACATGACTTTTAAAGGCTCACGTTGAATCACCTTTAGGAGGAAGTATCATTTTAGCAGCAATTGTTCTTAAATTAAGTTTATATGGTATACTGAGACTAATTTTACCTGTTTTACCTAAAGCTTATATGGAATATACTTATATAATTTTCCTAATTGGTGTTATTACTATAGTATACGCTAGTCTTAGTACATTAAGAACAATAGATATTAAAGAACTTATTGCGTACAGTTCTGTTTCTCATGCTGCAGTTTATCTTCTAGGTGTGTTCAGTAACAGTATACAAGGTATTGAAGGTGCTATTAATTTAGGGTTGGCTCATGGACTAGTTTCACCAGGTCTATTTATATGTGCAGGAGGTGTATTATATGACAGATCTTCTACAAGAGTTATTTCTTTCTACAGAGGAGTTACTCAAGTAATGCCATTATTTGCTATATTATTCTTCATACTATGTCTTGCTAACTGTGGAGCTCCTTTATCTTTAAATTTCATAGGGGAATTTTTATCATTATATGGGGTATTTGAAAGATCATCTTTATTTGGTGTTTTTGCAAGTTCTTCTATAATTTTCTCTGCAGCATACACTATATATATGTATCAAAGAATAGCTTTTGGAGGATCTTATTCAAGAATGTTTACCTTTAGTATACCGGATTTAACTAAAAGAGAATTTACAATCTTATTAATATTAGTTATACCTACTGTATTATTTGGTATATATCCTGCACCAATATTAGACGCTATCCATTATTCAGTTTCAACTTTAATTTACCTATTTGATTCAAATGTCATTAGTTGTGACTCATCTAGTGCTTGAGAATCATACTTCAAACATAGTAGTTACTAATATTATCATGGTTGTTTTGCACAGACAACTTATGATTCTGTTTTACCTAACAATGAAAGTTTGAACGATTCATCCGATAATGGGGGATCCCATTCAGGATCAGATTATAGAGAAGCCTCTTCAGGATTGGATAGTGGAGAAGACTGTTCAGGATCAGATAATGAGGGAGCCGATTCAGGATCTGATAAATAATCTAACAATGGAAACAAATGAAACAATAATTAGTACTCTTCTATAAACAGATCATTTTGTGCTATTCTTATCTTGATTACAAGAACAATAGTAAGATAAAACCTTTCTATATAACTCTAGATTTTATTAAAATAATTGTTTTGTACAATTAACATGTTATGAAAAGTAATTACCTTACCAGATAGTATAACATATCCCGGAATATAAATCTTTTGTATTTAAGCTGGAATATTGCAGTTACGTAATGTAAAAGGCAATTAGGGGAGAAGATTAATCTATGATTTATCTATGATTATTAAAGCCCTACAAAAAAAAGAGAAAAGAGCTCAATTGGTAGAGCATCCGTTTTATACGCAACTGGTTATTTAATACATACGGTATTACAGAGTTGTTATAGCTAATTAGCCATAAAATTCAATAATAATGTATTAAGTATATATATCTAATGCATGAATAATTCTTATTTGTTTAATAGCAAAATAAGATCTTTTCAATACCATAGTACAAGTAAAGATCTTATAAATTACTTTATAATACCTATATTAATATGTTATTTTTTTTACAATGAATTTATCACTAATTTTATTTACGATCGGAATTTTAGGTTTTGTTTTAAACAGAAAAAACATAATATTAATGCTTATTTCAATAGAAATAATGCTATTAGCTATTACATTCTTAATATTGGTTAGTTCACTTAGTTTTGATGATATATTAGGTCAAACATACGCTATTTATATTATTGCCATAGCCGGAGCAGAGTCTGCGATAGGTCTAGGTATTTTAGTAGCTTTTTATAGATTTATCTCTTTTAAATCAATCCGTCTATCCTTTAGTAAACCTAAATCACCCATTAAAGTTTTTAATATCATTCCAAGTGGAATAAGAAATTATTCTACATCTAAACCCCTTAACTGTAAAAATTCTTTAGATCCATTATTTATAACTGGAATTTTTGATGCTGAAAGTTCCTTTCTAATTGCAATGCTAAAGAATTCTAGATATAAAACTGGATGAAATGTGCAGACCAGAATTCAACTAAAGATGCATGAAAAAGATAGATCTTTAGTATTGAAAATACAGGAATATTTCGGAGGTATAGGACTTGTATCCAAACCCAATAATAATTCTACAGTGGAATTTAGGGTTCACTCTATTAAGGATATAACTAATGTAATTATACCGCACTTTGATAATTATCCCTTATTAACTAAAAAATATTCCGATTATATGCTTTTTAAAAATGTTATTAACTTAATGTTAGAAAAACAGCATACTAATCTAGAGGGAATACAAAAAATAATGAATACAAGGGCATCTATGAATTGAGGTTTATCTGACCAATTAAAAAAGGCTTTTCCTGATACTATTCCTGTTATAAGAGAAGAAAGAGTAAATAACTATAATACACTTGTGCATTCTAAACCGTGAATAGCTGGATTTTCAACAGGAGAATCTAATTTTTTTATTGCTATTAATAAATCTAAGACAACAGACAATATATATGCTTCATTACGTTTTTCTATTGCTCAAGATTTAAGAGATGTAGATTTATTAGAGAGTTTTGTAGACTTCTTTAAATGCGGATATGTAGTTAGATATGAAAAGCGTTCAATAGCTGAGTTTGTAGTTACAAGAATTGATGATATAATTAACCATGTTATACCTTTTTTTGAAGAATATAGTATTGCAGGATCAAAGTACTCAAATTATTGTACTTTTAAAATAGTTGCTTTTATGGTTAAAAACAAAGAACATTTAAAAGAAGATGGTCTGAAAGAAATCTTGTTATTAAAAAACAAAATGGGGATTACTACTAAAAATAATCATGGAGATGATTAGGGGTTTGAGAGAAAATAGGTCAAAAAAGGTAGAGCAAACCTCTATCTAGTCTCATTAAGGCGAAATCTTCAAAATGCGGGGAAATCTTAAAGACAAATCTACCAAATTAATCTAGTAATATGATTAATGGAACAGGTAATGACTCGTTGTATGGTAAAAACGGTTTGTATGAAGAAATGAAATAGATAATCCGCAGCTAAACATCAATATAGAAATATTGGTAAACAGTTCATCGACTAAATGGAGGTTGGTTTATAATTATATAATTATATAATTATTTGCTTAAGGTATAGTCAGGCATAATAGAAAAATTATGGTAATATCCTATCCTTCCTAAGGGAATACAATTCCTATGGAAAAAGGGAGAAAACGAAGAGGAAGTATTAGTATTGAATTTAAATAATGTATCTAGCTATAATAATTTTACCACTATTAGGATCAATAGCTTCTGGTTTTTTTGGTAGAAAAATCGGAGTATCAGGAGCACAAATAATTACATGTACAGCTGTTGTTACTACAACAATATTGGCTGTTTTGGCTTTCTTTGAAGTTGGGTTAAATAATATACCTGTATCCATAGAGGTATTCAGATGAATTGATTCTGAATCATTAAATGTATCCTGAGGATTTCATTTTGATTCACTAACAGTTTCTATGCTTATACCTGTTTTAATCGTTTCTTCTTTGGTGCATATCTATTCTATAGGATATATGAGTGAGGATCCTCACATTCAAAGATTCTTTAGCTATTTAAGCTTGTTCACATTTATGATGGTTATATTAGTTACAGCAAACAACTACTTATTAATGTTTGTAGGTTGAGAAGGTGTTGGAGTTTGTTCATATCTTTTAGTATGTTTCTGATTTTCTAGAATAGCAGCAAATCAAAGTTCTCTTTCAGCATTTTTAACTAACAGAGTAGGTGACTGTTTTTTAACTGTAGGTATGTTTGCTATTCTTTGAGCGTTTGGTAAGACAGAAAAAAGTAAAGTTTCTAAATGTGAAAATAGTTATGGTTGCGCTCCTAAAAAAAATAGATCTATTTATCACCATTCAATAAGAAAATATTCTACAAGTAAAGTATCAAGTAATTGTTCACTTGGACCCTACTTAGCAGGATTAATAGAAGGAGATGGGTACATTGGTGTTCAGAAACCAGACTCTAAGACTAATGTGATTTATAGACCAAAAATTCTTATCGCTTTTAATATTAATGATAAACCTTTAGCTGAAAAATTATCTGCTGAATTAGAAGTAGGTAAAGTTATTAATAGAGAAAAGGCAGGTCATGTCATATTACAAATTTTAGCTAAAGAAGAAGTTTTAAAGATAATTCACTTAATAAATGGACACATGCGTACACCAAAAATAGAAGCTTTGCATAGAGCTATTTGTTGAATAAATGAAAAAGATAATACTACTATACCTTGTCTAGGTTTAGATTTATCCTCTTTAGATAGTAATAGTTGATTGGCAGGGTTTACAGACGCTGACGGTAATTTTGCTATAACAGTGTATGATAGAAAGAAAAATGGAGTCTTTTTAAGAACAAGTGTTCAAACTTTTTTTCGTATAGAAGTTAAACAAAATTATTCTAGGGAAGTTGCTGAAAATAATGGAGGTGCTAGTTATTTTAATATTTTAACTAAAATATCTGCCTTTTTTACTGTTAATCTCTACACTAGAACTCGAGAAAGAGAAGATAAAGTCTTTTATGCTTTTATGGCGGTGGCTCATAACTCCAGAAGTCATGAAATCGTTCGTAAATATTTCGATAACTTCCCATTACGTTCTTCTAAGTATCTAGCATATAAAGACTGATGTATGGTTCAAGATCTTAATAAAGGAGGTCTAACTAAAGAGAAGTTAGATAAGATAAAAATTATAAAAAATAATTTTAATAGTAAAAGGAAACAATTTAATTTTTCACATTTAGATTCTTTACATTTTAAATAAATTGCCGTGGGTAGTAGAAATATTACCCTTATTATATAACTGTATCGCTGGAAACCCCTAAAGTCATTTTATAGGATATTGTGAAAACATCCTTTTTAGATGCGTACACAGACCATAAACATTAAAATGAATAGATCTTATTGTTTAATAAGTGAAAATGGACAATCAGCAGGAAACATTAAATATATACATACTATATATCGAGGATCCTCAGAGACTGCGCGTTATACACCCCTTTTTGTTTATTTCGTTTTTTTTTCGACGTAATTTCTATGAAATTACTAGAAAAAAAAATAATAAAGATAAACATAATAGGGTGAAGATACAGTCCAATTATAGCTGAAAGGCTATAAGTAATTTGAATTTAGATTACGCAACTGTATTCTCATTAGCTGCATACATGAATGAAAATGTTGTTACTATTGTAGGTGTATGTTTATTAATTGGAGCTATGGCTAAAAGTTCTCAAATAGGACTTCACGTATGACTACCTATGGCGATGGAGGGTCCTACACCCGTTTCTGCATTAATACACGCTGCCACTATGGTTACGGCAGGTGTTTACCTATTAATGCGTTCATCTCCTTTAATTGAATACAGTTCAACAGTTTTAATGTTATGTCTATGATTAGGTGCTATTACAACAGTATTTAGTTCTCTAATTGGTTTATTCCAACAAGATATTAAAAAAGTTATTGCTTATTCTACAATGAGCCAGCTTGGAATGATGGTTATAGCTGTAGGTTTATCTTCTTATAACGTGGCATTATTCCATTTAGTTAATCATGCATTCTATAAAGCATTATTATTCTTAGGTGCTGGAGCAGTAATTCATGCTGTAGCTGATAATCAAGACTTTAGAAGATATGGTGGATTAAGACCATTTTTACCACTTACTTATTCAGTTATGCTTATAGCTTCTTTAAGTTTAGTAGCTTTCCCTTTCATGACAGGGTTCTATTCAAAAGATTTTATTCTTGAGTCTGCTTATGGTCAGTATTATTTCTCTGGTACTGTTGTATATATAATAGCTACTATAGGAGCAATGTTTACTACATTATATTCTGTAAAAGTGTTGTATTTAACATTCTTAACGAATCCTAATGGACCTTTAATCAATTATAAAAATGCACATGAAGGTGATATCTTTATGAGCTTACCTTTAATGATTTTAGCTGTATTCTCTATATTCTTTGGGTATATAACAAAAGATATGTTTATAGGATTGGGTTCAGGATTCTTTTCAGATAATGCTATATTTATACATCCTTCTCACGAAATAATGTTAGATACTGAATTCGGAGTACCAACTCTATTTAAATTATTACCTTTAATGTTCACTATTTCATTAAGTGTAATTGCTATAGTGTTGTCTGAATATTTATCTACTATACTAATTTACTTTAAATTATCTAGAGTAGGTTACAATATATTTAGTTTCTTTAATCAACGTTTCTTAATAGAGCTATTTTATAACAGATACATTACTGGTGTTATACTAAAACTTGGTGGACAAACTACTAAAGTAATAGATAAAGGATCCGTAGAGTATTTAGGACCTTACGGGCTAGAGAAAGGACTATTGAATATAAGTAATAATATTGCTAGATTAAATACTGGTGTTATTACATCTTATGCATTATATATCTTAATAGGATTAATCTTCTATCTTTTATTCAATTCATATATTAATAGTTCTAATATTATATTAGTATTACTTATCTCTTTATCCTTAGCATTGTTTCAAAGTAAAGAAAAATCTATTGCCTAGATAGGTGATAGTTTACAAAGTTCTACGATTCTAGAACAAGCAATTGCAGCTTTTGAAAAATATGTTAAACGTATACCTGGTATTGAGGGTATGCAAAAAGAGGCAGGAACTAAAGATATTCACAAGATAGCTGAACTGATACAACAGAAAACAAAAGAGATGAATAAATTGAAAAAAGAAGTAGATAAATTAGCAGACTCAGCTAAAACAACCAAATATTACAGATTATGATGCTGGTGTTGTTAATACCATTAAAGATCATGCTACAAATCTATTAATTGAAGGTAGAGAAACTCTTGTTCAAGCAATGGAAATTGCTCAAGAGCTGATATCTTAAGTTAGTTTGGTATGGTAGCTGCTGAAAATATAATATTTCTTTAACGATTATGCACAGAATAGTATAATAACGGTTAAATGACCATAAACTTGTTATAAGACTATATTAGCTAATCACATAACAAATCCCAGTCGATCTATCTTTAGAGCTAGCTGGAAAATTGCAGTTACCTATTGTAAACGGCAATTAGGGGAGAAGATAAACATATGTTTAATAAAGCCCTTTAACTATATACATTATAAAAAACACGTTTACCCTTAATTATAAAATATATAATCTATGCATAGTAAATAGATAATTAACATGATTCATTAAAATATACTTTTAATTATATGTAATTTTAATATCATACTTTTAAATTTAAAATGTTATATTTTCCAACGATTATTTCTGTTCTTGAAGTATTGGCTGTTACTGTACCTGTTTTACTAACAGTAGCTTTTGTAACTATAGCTGAGAGAAAAACAATGGCTAGTATGCAAAGAAGATTGGGACCTAATGCAGTGGGTTGATATGGTCTACTTCAAGCATTTGCTGATGCTCTTAAACTTTTATTAAAAGAGTATGTTTCTCCTACACAAGCCAATATAGTATTATTCTTCCTTGGTCCGGTTATAACTTTAATCTTCTCATTATTAGGATATGCAGTAGTACCTTATGGTCCTGGTTTAGTGTTACTAGATTATAATCTGGGTATATTATATATGTTGGCTGTGTCTTCATTAGCTACATATGGTATTTTGCTGGCTGGATGGTCAGCTAATTCTAAATATGCATTCTTAGGGTCTTTAAGAAGTACAGCTCAATTAATTAGTTATGAATTAATTTTAAGTTCTGCTATACTTTTAGTAGTATTATTAGCAGGTAGTTTAGACATAACTGTTATTATAGAGGCTCAAAGAGCTATTTGATATGCGGTACCTTTATTTCCTATATTCATTGTATTTTTCATAGGATCTATAGCAGAAACCAACAGAGCTCCGTTCGATTTAGCAGAGGCTGAATCGGAACTAGTTAGTGGGTTTATGACAGAGCATTCCGCTGTTATTTTTGTATTTTTCTTTTTAGCTGAATATGCTAGTATAATTCTTATTTGTATTTTAAATAGTATTTTATTTTTAGGTGGTTATCTGTTTGACTTTAACTATTATCTATATCCTTACTTTTATTTACTGCAATTTATTGCAGGAGATAGTTATATGTATCTAACAGAAAATGAAACTAATTTTAATGTAATTGACTTTGATAATTACAATTCAGTAATAGGAACAACTATAAGTGGTGTGGTAATAGGTCTTAAAGCTTGTATAATGATATTTGTTTTTATATGAGCTAGAGCTTCTTTCCCTAGAATACGTTATGACCAACTTATGTCTTATTGTTGAACTGTATTATTACCTATAGTTATTGCATTTATTATACTAGTCCCATGTATATTATATAGTTTTGAAATAATGCCTTGTAATATACCTTTATTATAAATTAAACAAAAATATGTTAATAAATAGATATATTTTTATAAATTTAAAAGTGTAATATTTTAAATATAATCTAACAAAAAATTTTTTTTTGATGCGTATAATTTATTATAGTATAGCTTTTTTATATTTTTTTTAAGAAACTTTTCTAATATTTTTTCTATATATTGTAAGTACAACATTAACATAGATCCTATAATAGAAAAGAAACTAAACTTATGTTTATAAAATTATATATAATGGAAATACATTGTATGCCTTCAAATAGATAATGCATATATGTTGCGGTCTATTCTTTTTTTCGGCATAGAAGTAGTAATTTTATATTTTTATATTTTATAACTACTACTAGCCCTCTTATTTTTTTGTTAGTAATTTCGTTTGTTTTTTTTTTCTAGTAATTTCTATGAAATTACTAGAAAAAAAAAAGAAATTACTAAAAAAAAATAAAAGCAGGGTTGAAAAAGAACATGTTCTTTTTCTACCTATAAGGGACTAGATAAAAATACAACTAATATAGCTGTAGGTATTAAAGATATACACAATACTAAATAAATATATTGTTCTATAAAATGTGAAAAATCTATAGTTAGCATTAATTAATGACTGCTTACTCAACCCTTTAACCCAAAAGTACCATTTCTTGTCTTAGAATTAATTAGAGTATACTGTACATTAGATTTAGCGTAACCTCTTAGCATAGTAGATGATTTATTATTAAATGAGGAACGTATGTTTTTTAAGCTACCTGCATATCTATACTTAAATACTGCTCTCATAGCTGTTAAACGTCTTGTTAATCTACCTGATGCTTCAAATCTTACACCACTTACTACTTGTTGTTTTATAGTATTAATAATATTGTTTTTATTCATTGCTTCAATATTATCATCGAATGTTATAAGTGTATGTAAATCAGGTACTCTTACCATTTGTAATATAGCTTTTCTTAAAACTCTTACTGCTTTATTTTTCCTATCTCTTAATTTTAGAGCTACTGCTGATGAAAAAACGTCACTGTTTAAATGAATAGATTTTAATTCAACTAAGTTAATTTCTACCTTTTTATTATACAATTTTTCAATTAAACTAATTAAACCAAAATTTCTTAAGTTTAGATTTAAGCTATTAAATTTAGATTTATTAAAATTAAGTAATTTTAATGAATTAAATAATATTTTTTGTAATCTAACTAATTTTTTTAAAAGTCTAATGTTATAACTAGGTATATTACTTAATTTAAGGTATTTTCTTCTTAAATTTACTAGGAAGTATCTTATTAAGTTGTTATTTGTTTTAAAGAAAGCCATATTTCATTTTCTAAATATGAAAAAGTTATTCTTTAATAAAGAAGGTATTCTGTTTTTATGGTTTGGTACAAATCCTGTTTTCACTTTACTTTTATGAAATCATCTAATGCTTTCTAATCTTGTATGTATAGAAAATTTTTCTGAACGATCCTCTAAAAAGATTTTTTTTCCACCAACCTTCTGTTTTTCAGCCAAAAATAATCTAAAGTCTTCTAATCTTTTAGGTGTAAGATATTCCGAAAATATTTTAGATCCCTTGGCTATTAGACCTCCATCCAAAAATATTTTATCTCGATAAAGTATTAATTTTCTATATTTTACAAGTACAAGAATTTTTAATATAAACCACTCAATAGATGATTTTTGTTTGTTGTATAAATACAACGTAATAAAAAGTTTAGTGTTAGTATGTTTTAGCTCAGCTCTACTTGCATATATTTTATTTGCTGAATAACGAACTTTGTTATCACGTCTACGTTTAAAAAGAATTTTTATTTTATCTTGTAACATATTACAATAACTTCTAAGTAATGTATTTAATACTGCATCCTTACTTATTAATGATTTTAAGTAGGATTTATTGTAAGAGTATACACTACTTAATCATTCTTTACTAGAAGACGAATGAAATATAATATTATTATATTCATCTCTTTCAGAATTACTTTGTATTTTATTATTTTTTTCTATAATATAGTTAGTATTTAATGATTTATCGTTAAAATTATTTTGTTTATTTTTGAATATGTTTAACATAGAATGTTATTATGAATTATTGGTATAAATTAGGGCAAAGCAATGAAAGTTATAAGTTTAATTAAAAACTTTTTACATTCTTAATACATTGCTATTATTTTGTTATATTAAATAGCATCTAAAATATATTTTAGAATGAGTACATATACTTAAAAAATAATGAGAAATAAGTGACTTGAGCACTTAACCTTCTTCTTTTCTTTTTATAAACTAAAAAGAAAACCCGAATGCTCTCCTAATAGAGTTAATCCCTTTCATTATCTTTTTATTATTCCTCCCCCCCCCCCCCTTATTTTTTTTTCTTTTGCTCATGATTAGTTGTTTTTTTTTTTCGACGTAATTTCATAGAAATTACGTCGAAAAAAAAAGTGGATTTAAAGAAAAAAAAAATTAAGGGGGAAGATATAAGGGCTTTACTAAACCTAAGTTCATCTTCTCCCCAATTGCTATATAAATATAAATCTATCTTGCAATTTTCCAGCAAATAAAAATATTTATCTACTGGGATTTGTTATAGTTTTGCCACATGTATTTTAAACACAAGCGAACAATTTCCATAACATGTTTATTGTAAAAAACTATTAAAGTTTAGGATCCTCAATAATATATGGATACAAATAAGAATAATCATACAACATCAACAAAATGTCAGTATAAAATTCCTGCTTCCAACCCAAGGTGATGGTTATTTGTTAGATGGTATGCTAATACACGTCATAAACCAACAGCTAAAAATGCTGTTCCTATCATAACATGTAATCCGTGGACAATTTTGTTATCATAAGAGCTCTTTATCTCTTATATCCATTCTTTATCAGAATGGTTCAGACTATGTCTTCATTTATAAAATATTTAATTATACTATTATAAATGTGGGGTGTTCGTGGTAGAATTATTGTAAATAAAGTACTCATCTACTAGTCGTTGAGGCTTCATGTATCCCTCAAAATAAAGATTATTATTTGTGTAACTTTATTTTTAAAAATTTATTAAATACATGCTTCGCCGCACATTGTCCATATTATCTTATTGGCAGCGCCTTATAATAATGATGGAGTTTCATGCTATTTACCCCATTTTCTATTTTAATGAATATTTTTATGAATTTAATTTATCTATTTCTATTCATATTTCTTTTTATTTCTAAAATTTCTTTTAATGTAGCACTATGTTCATCGTACTTGTTAATTTCTCCTACAATATTAACTACTTTTTTGAAATCATAAAAATCCAGTAATTTAATTCCTCTTAAAGAGTATTTTTCAAAAAAAGGTATTATTTTATTAGTAATATCATTATATTTATATACTACATAACTAGATTGAGTAGGTCTAGTTTTAACAGTTTCTACTAAACCACAATTTAAATAAATTACCAAATTTTCTAGTAAATCTATATCACGTATATGTTGTGCTATATAAAAATACGGACTTACTTTATACCCTGAATGGATCTTGGATGTTTTTACATAAAAACAACCTTCACCGTCAACAAACCCCGCTACTCAAAATGGATTAAAATCTTTGGTAGGTAATATTAGGTTTCTTGCCGCAGGTATAATATTAGGAAACATATCTAATAATGAATTTGATAAACCTTTACTTATAGAGGCTTTGTAAGATAATATTTTGTTTAAACCTTCTTCAGTTTTATGTTCACCATTGTAAAGCATATCTACTACTAAAGAAAACATACGGAAATCTTCTCTCTTTTGTGTTAATAGATTATATTTGTTAAAATGAGGTATTATTACATCTTTTAGTGCTTTAATGGATTGAACCGAATATATTACGCTAGGATTACCATTTTTAACTCTTTTTATTATAGTACCTACTGTGAAAAAAGCATTTATTTGTTTAAGTAAATCAAAATCTTTTTCATGTAGTTCTATAGTAAAAATGGGTGCTATACGTAAAGATTTAAACCTTCTTTCATCTTTAGCTATTCTAACAGAAAAGCTAGATTCAGCATCACAAAATCCTGTTACTCAATTAGGATTTAAATTACTAGTAGAACTTATGGGGTTAGAGCTCTTATCTTGAGCTTTAACCGTTGAATAGTTAGATATTTTAATTTTCATAAAAATATTTTTTAAAATAGGAGCTAGAATTAACCCTGTTCCAAAGTAAAAACATGATCCAAAAGCTCCATCTGAAATAGTGAATGATGATACTGAATATTCAACACCTTGTAGTGCTGTGAATACAGTTGCTAATATAATAGTAAATAATAGACCATATAAAGCTTTACCTCTTTTTCCATTAATTAAAAAATGATGTGCATATGTAACAGTAAACCCTGAAGCCAATAAAAGCACTGTGTTTATTAAAGGTAATTCAAAAGGATCAATAGCTTCAATTCCCATAGGAGGTCATGTAGCACCTAACTCTACTGCAGGTGAAAGAGCACTATGGAAAAATGCTCAGAATATAGCTAAGAAGAATAAAGCTTCAGATACTATAAATAAACCAACACCAAGGTTTAACCCTCTTTGTACAGCAAGTGTATGGTGACCTATATAAGTACCCTCTGCTATTACATCTCTTCATCAGAATGACATAGCTAATATTACTGATATTAAACTCATCATTAAATTGTACTCTGCATAAGCAAATCCATGAAATGATAAAACTGCAGATGTAGTAAGGCTTAATAAGCTAATGGATGTATATAAAGGTCATGGAGAAGGAGATACTAAATGAAAAGGATGTGCTTGAAAATTACTTCTATTTAAGTTTAACATGATATATAATAATAAGTTCATAATACGTCTTTTTTTCTTTTTTTTTCTAGTAATTTCATAGAAATTACGTCGAAAAAAAAAAAACAAAACCACAACCAAAACATTCCGCATAGCTCTTCTAGGCTAACTCTTAACACTAGCTATTTTTTTTAATAGTTACTTATTTTTTTTTTTCTAGTAATTTCATAGAAATTACGTCGAAAAAAAAAAAACAGAGTAAAAAACATATAAAATTATGAGAGTATAATGTTATTCTATTTTTTTATGTTCAGGTAAAAGATCTTTATTTACATGATCATGATTAATCAAAAGTGTACTGTTCTTTGTCAAGTTAACTGTATTACTATTTTCTACAACTGTCTCTTTAAGTCTATAGCTAGTTATATTATAAAATCTTATATTTTTATAATCAAAAGATTTTAATCATGAATACCTCTTCTAGATACACCAACACTATTAAAAGTATTGAGATTTCTATTATTAACTTTTACAAATTTACTTGGATTTACTTTAAAAATTTTTTAAAATTTTTAATATCTTTTTCCATTGATTTTACATTCATTTCACTTTTCAAATTTTTAAATATTGAAAGATATGCACAAATAAAACAAAACTCACTAGTTTCATCGAGGATTATTGTTTTAATAAACAAATCCAATTTTTTTTTTTCTGTAAGATCAAAAAAAGGCTTATTCATTTCATAATTTTTATTATTTTTTATAATTTTATTATGTTAGCCAAAAATGATATATAAAGTGCAGTAAAAGGATAGATAAATAACCAAAAAGGTTAGATAAAGACCCCCAGCCCTCCCTCACCATTTCTTTTACAATTGTTTGTACAATTTATAATGTATATAGTGCATGGTTACCACGATTTAATCTATCCAACCTTATAAATTAAACCTAACTATAAAAATTAAACCTAACTATAAATCAACTAAAATTTAAATAATAAAGAATAGAAGTTAAATTCATATAATCCAAAAAAACATTAACATCTAAGTAATAATTAATAATAAATCTAGTAGTAAATCCGATAATAAATATAAGAAAAATTTTAGGAAATTTTACAATAAACCATGTAATCAAGTTACATTTTAATTTAGCAAGTAGTTTCTCTATGTGTGTTTTCAAGAGTTATATTTAATATGTAATACTTCCTCTTAATTAATTGATGACGCAATACTAGTTGCTTTTTTTATCTTCATTTACACTCAAAAATAAATGAGGTGTAGATGTTTTCCCATTACTATATGAAGTAGTTTGTCTACTATCTATAGTTAGTGCATTTTTACCTAATTCAAATATAAACCCTAAAGTCAATAGTACAAAAAATACCATCATAATAACTAAACCATAAATGTCATTAGTATAACTACTTACACTATAAGGGTATACAAGTAAGATTTCTAGATCGAAAAGTAAGAACAGTAATCCAAATATGAAAAATGAAACACTAAACTGTGTTCTATTTTGCCCTAAAAATGAGTGGAAACCACATTCGAAAACACTATCTTTTTCTTGATACGTTTAAATCAAATTTCTCATGTTTATAAATTAATATATTAATTTTAAAGTTATTTTCTATTCGTATTCATTTTATTACGGATCTGTTTTATTTTATTTAATCCGTCTAAAGTTAAATGCGATTTATTTTCCATTAATCTTGTTATTTCACTAAAATCTAATAGGTCTAAATTTTTATTACCTTTTAAAGGATATTTAGCGAAAAAAGGAATAATGATATCTTTTATACTAGAAAATTTGGTTACTTTAAAATCAATAGTACCTCTAGAATCCAAACTTGTATTACCACACCCTAAATATTCTATTAAACTTTTGATTAGAGACTCATCTCTAATACTTTGAGTTAATATAAAACTTAATTTAACTACTTCACCTCATTTAGATGTTTTATTCTTAAAAATAACAACACTAAAACAACCCTCTGCTTCTACAAAACCTGATAATCAATTAGGATTTATTATTTGAGGTACTTGTACTTGAGGTCTTAAAACAGTATCAATATTTGGGAAAGCAATACTTAAATCATTATTAATCCCATTGTTTATTACAGCCTTTAAAGCTACAAGTTCTAATAATCCATCTTTAGTAAGATGGCTTTTGTTTTTTATTAAATTAACGGCTAATTTAAATAACTTATAATCTGCTTGTTTTTTTGTAATTAAAGGGTAATTATCAAAATGATTCATTATAATTTCTAAACCTGCTAAAGATTCAACACGGTATTGTGCAGAGTCTTTAGACATATGGAATACGCTACCTGTACCAAAAAATTCTTTAATGCTATTTAATAACATTAAATCTTTTTTATGTAAACTTATTACAAATCTACAGGCTACACGTCAACCAGATTTATATTTATTATCTTTTATTATAGTTAATATAAAACAACCTTCACCGTCTACAAAACCTGTGACGTAAAAAGGATTTAATTTAGATTCTAAGGTACAAAAATTTCTTTTAAAATTTATAAAGTTAGAAGGGATTTTGATCTGATAACTTCTTTCGAAGTCCACTAGAGTATACCTTAACATTGAATAATATTTCTTATTAAAATATTCAATGCAACTACCGTCTACTCGTTGATCTTTTACAGTAATATTTTCACGTATTACTGACTTAGATTCGCGATAACCCATTACTTTTTCAAGAATCTCTTGGCTTGTTACTATCTCTGAGTAATTAGTTCAGCCACTCATATATTTTCATATATGGCTTAGTACCAAGAGCTTTAGGGTGTTCCCGAAATTGGATAGTTTATCCCAATATATTGATTTCCCAGATCAAAGTTTAGGATTATGTGGTGCTAAGATTAAATTAACAGCTAATAATATAATTGCTAATATAGGTATAAAGATAATAAAAAAAGTTGTACTTGTCATTTATAAATTAAAAAGTATTAATGCTAATATATTAGCTAAGCTTAATAATTCTTCAGGTATAAAAATAAATAGTGTTATTACTAATGTAATAACTGAAATAGATAAACTTAACGAGCTTGATATAACAATGTTGTTTATTTTAATATTAACTTTTTTAACAATAGAATTTTTTTCAGTTATTAAACCATCTGCATTAAAATCCTTTAGTTCCTCGTTTATAAGGTAATCTGGTCTATCAAAAAAGATTTGTTTTATTATAGCTAAATAATATACTGCACTTATAACACTTGTTAATATAGCAACTAAGGCCATAAAGATATACCCATTATCAATAGCTGCACTTAAAATCATCTGTTTACCAAAGAACCCTATTAAAGGTGGTATTCCTGCAAAAGAGAATAAAGTTATCCCTAAACTTAAGGCTATTATAGGATTTATATAATAATATCCTTTCAACTGATCAATAAGCTGAATAGGAGAATTATTAACATCACTTAAATTATCATTGTTTTCATTAGTATCTTCTTGTTTTCCAATAGTCTTTGTAGATTTAGTATTATCTACATAACAATATAGTGAGTAACCTATTGTTAATATTAGCATAAAAGCATTTAAATTCGAGATTGAATATTGAATTAAATAGAACATAAAAGCTTGTGTTGACTCTACAGTGTGTATACTTAAACCTAATAGTATAAATCCTACGTGTGATATTGTACTAAACGCAAAAAGTCTTTTTATCCTAGATTGTGTTAAACCTACCACAGTTCCTACAACTAGTGATAAAAGAGAACTAAATAATAAGCTTGTAGTTCAAGAAAAATCTAGGTCCATTATTGGTTTACTAGTATAATGAACTAATTCTAATAAGAAAATAAAGATAGAAATTTTGGCAATGATAGCTACAAAAGTAGTAACAACTGTAGGAATTGCATCGTATACATCAGGGCTTCAGAAGTGGAATGGTGCAGCGGAAACTTTAAATAAAAATCCTACAGCTATAAATAATAAACTTATGTGTATATAGTAAGAATTATATCAATAAAGTAATCCGGTAAGGTTGTCTTTACTTACATTAGATATGCTAGTTATGATATATAAGCTGTCTAAGTTTGTGGTACCAGAATTTGCATAAAGTAACGCTGTCCCTAATAGTATAAAACAGGATGATAGTCCCCCTAGTAAAAAATACATAAGACCACCCGATGTAGCGGGTTCTGAATCTCTATAGATAGTTGATAATAAATACAGTCCATAACTTTGTAATTCTATGGATAGGAATATGGATACTAAATCACTAGTAGAAATTAGAAAAACACTTCCTGTAACAATAAATAAGATAATTAATGAGTATTCTATAATTTTAAACTGCTCCCCCATTTTATTTAAAAGTAAGGTTCCGTAATAGATTAGTTTTGTAAATAAAAATCTAGCCGGGCTGCTATATTCTTTTAATCAAACCTTTCTAGGGTAAAATGAAGTTAATAATAAGATAACGCTAGTTATTAAAAAGATAAACAGGTGGAAAAAATTCGTAGTAGCTGTCGTATGGAATAATCCACCGAAAATTCCTACACCTTTTGCCAAAAATAAAAGATATAAATTATCATATGCTATAAAAGCTGAAATAAGTAAGATAGTAATAGTTGCTCTTGAATAAAGGATAGATTTGTCTCGTCTTGATGTAATAGCATTAGATAAAAGTAATAAAATTAATGAATTAAGTAGCATAGTCAGAATAGAGAGATTCGAACTCCCCTTTTACACCATCTCGCTTTTTATTTTTTTTTTCTAGTAATTTCATAGAAATTACGTCGAAAAAAAAAAAAGTCGGTGAAAAGGTAGTAAACATTACCCTTAAATTATTCTGGAAAAAGTTGTATAGGTGAACTATACATCTAACTATTAAACTTTAGGATGCTCTATAATTATTTGTAACAATGGTTGAAATAGAATTCTTCCCCCGGCTAACTTTTTGTTTTCTTTTGCTCAAGGTTTGTAGTGGATTTAGGCAAAAGAAAACAAAAAGTAAGGAAATAAATGATTAAACCAAAAGGCTTTTGATATCCGTTTAAACTTAAAAATAATATTCCTAAGATGTTTTTTATAAAAAATACAAGCCCTTAAAATGAATCGAACATTTATCAGAATATTAACAGTATTCCGCTCTACCATTGAGCTATAAAGGCTACTAAATAATAAAACATCTAGTCCGAAGAGGGGCTTTACCCTTGCATTTATTTTTTTCTACGTAATTTCGAGTGTTGTTTTTTTTTTTCGACGTAATTTCTATGAAATTACTAGAAAAAAAAAGAGAAATTAGAAAAAAGATTAGGGATTAAACGCGGCGGGCTAGTTTATCAATTTTAAGTTTAAATCGTTTATTTTATAACAATTTACAATAGTTATAGTAAAAACCTGTAAGTTAAGCAGAGCCACTTATAAATTAATTTACTTCATAATTAAGCCAGTAAATGGTTTATTACCATACTATGGTGTTTTATACTTGTTAACCTATTTGAACACCCATTAGAATAAAACTTTCCCCTTTTTTTTTCGACGTAATTTCTATGAAATTACTAGAAAAAAAAATAAGCAGAGCAGGTCCTAATTTTTTTTTCTTTTGCCCGTGTTTACCGGTATATTTTGGCAAAATAACACCTGTGGCGACCGGACCTTTTCTCTCTCTTCCCTACTTATATTATACATAGAGTATTTTTTAAGGCTTTATAATGTTTCTTCCTTTTCATCTCCTTATTATATACTTATCATTCGCAAAAAGTAAAAAAAAAATAAGTGGTTTGAACACTTAACCTTCCACGTGTAAAACAAATGTTCTCTTCAATGAGAATTTTTGTTGGGCTTTACTAAACATTTGTTTATCTTCTCCCTTCATTGCACTAGAAATATAAATCTATCTTGCAATTTTCCAGTTACTATACACTTATTTACTGGGATTTGTTATACTATATGGTAAAGGTGTTACCTTTCATAACAAGTTAACGGTAAAATAACCATTATTTTATAAAAAGCTGTAGAGAGTTCTTAGATAGGTTTTATCCTACTATTGTTCTTGTAATCAAGATAAGAATTTCTCTAACGATACTGATTCTACAACGATAGGCATAGAACTGTGTAAGATACCACAAATTTCTGAACATTGACCATAGAATGTTCCTAATCTGTTAATTAAAACAGAAAATTGATTTAATCTACCTGGGTATGCGTCACATTTAACTCCTAATGCTGGAATAGCAAATGAGTGGATAACATCTGCAGCAGTAAGAATAAATCTAGTGTGTGTAATTTCAGGAAGGATAACTCTGTTATCTACTTCTAACATTCTTAACGCTCCTTCTTCTAAATCAGATTCAGGAACTAGGTAAGAATCAAACTCTACAAAATCTCCATCACTATTTAAGAAATCTGGATATTCATAACTTCAATATCATTGGTGCCCCTCTGCTAATACAGATAATGAAGGATCCGTAACTTCATCCATTAAGTATAGTAGTTTGAAAGAAGGGAAAGCTATTAATACTAAGATTAAAGCGGGAGTTATAGTTCAGATTAATTCGATTAATGTCAAAATATTGGACTAAATCTTCTGGGTCTTTACCCAGTTACGCATATAGTCTCTGAGGATCCCCTTTTTTTATAAAATGGGTTTCCTGCTGATTATTCATTGTTACATCCTACCTCCGTATGTAAACTGAAGTCTAACATAGAGGTCCTTGTAGGTAGAGCTATCACATATATAAAATATAGTATCTAAGGCTTTAGAGGTTTTCAGCATATAGCGAATTTTTACTCATAGTTATTTAAAATTTATTTAGATGAAAACTTATATCTGTCTTTAAATATAGCCCCTGACTGCATATACCTAATAACAGTACTACCACTGATACCTAAGAATTTTGCAGCTCTTCTAGCTGAAACAAAACTACCTATTAATTCAAATCCTTTTGAAGAAGATTTTTCATAAATATTAACAGGATTTCCATGTGTTTTACTCATTTTATCTTTAGTTTCACATGAATGTTTTCTATTTAAAGCTCTTTGTCTCATAAGCTCTTTAGTATCCTCATTGTGGGTTTTTCCATATAGAGGGTTGTTTTCACCTGCTTTACTTAAACTCATTAATTTCTTAGTCTCTTCTGTGTGGAAACGACCAAATAGAGCAGATTTGTCTCCAGTATAAATACCTTTCAATGCTTTACTTATTTTTAATCTGGTTTCCTCTGATTGTTTAAAACCTAAAGAACTACCTGCTATTTTTAAAATATTATACTGGGGATTGAATTTGTCTAGGTAGTGTTGCTCTCTCGCAGTTAAGTCACATCTATCACAATATTCCAATATGGATACAGAAAAATTATCATATCCGTATTTAATTAAAGCCCTACTTATAATAAGTTCTTTTCTACTTTTTATATAGCTAATTGTAAAATATTTTCTAAATCTTTTGGACAGATCTATAGATTGTCCTATATACATATCACCTGTAAGTAAATTAGTTCACATGTAAATACCAGACTTACCTGTGTTTTCTTTTAAAATAGCCTTTTTCATAGAATAAGCATTTACGTAAACTAAAGGGTTAATACTATCTTTATTCACATTTGACAGTTTGGTATTATATTGATCTTGCTCTTTATTAGTTGAAGTAGAATAAGTCCGTACAGGAGATAAGAATTTATGGTTTAAGGGGTTTATAGCACTAAATTTTGAGTACTTTTGAGTAGGCACATTAATACCGTGGTTAAGATATTTGTTACTTATAGGTGATTTAGAACTATCAAAATTTCTAATAATAGCTCCTTGTATTCAACCTACACTAAATAAAATAGCAACTAAGTAATACATAATATTGTCATGTAATTCTACTAAAGCCTCCATTTGTGGGCTAGCACTATCTTGGAAGTAAAGTCCTCAAGCTCTAGGTGCATCACATATAAATTCGTTTGATATAGTAAATAAAAAGCTTATACCTAGAAAAAGAGAACTTAATATACCACTACTTTGTAATGGTAAGCTAGTAAATGCGTGAGGTTTAGGTGGGCTATGTAATGCTCATTCTAATCCTGGAGCACATTTATCTTTAAGTATACGTAAGTAATCACTAAATAATTGAGGAACGGCTCAAGGGTATCCAAAGATAGCTTTACCTTTAACAAGTTGTAAGTATACAATATGTAAGAATAATGCTGTAGCAGCTACAGAAATTATAGAACCGATACTACTAATAAAGTTTCAACCTGTAAAAGCATCAGGATAGTCACTAATTCTACGTGGCATACCTTGTAACCCTAAGAAATGTTGCATATTACATATGTGCGTACGTATTGAAAAATTTATAATTTATCTTTATAGCTATATATTTTACCTTTAAAAGAATTTCCATTTTCAATTAAACTTTTCAATGTATAATAATTAATTTTAGCATATTTTAACGCTTTTGACACACCATTAATTTTGTCAATTAATTGATGTGTACTACTATCAAATACATAAATTGTTTTTCTAAAAGATACTTCTTTTGCTATTAGTAAAAAGTCCTGGAATTCACCTTTGGCAATGGCAGCTCTTGCTATTTTACCGTCAATTTGAAAATATTTAGCCATTTCTCTACCTGATTTAAACTCTGTAACTAATTCATTGTCTAGATTATAAACTGCAACATGTTTTCTTAATTGATTATCTCCTACAGGCTTTTCTGTGTATTTTTCAAAATCACCTGTAATTACTGGCTCAAAAGATAAGATGAATTTTGAATTATAAATATAATTGTTATTAATATGATATAATAAAGTGCTATGACTAATCTGTAACGCTTTTAAAGTTCTATTAATGGAAGAATAAATAATAGGCTTTTTACTAGGTGAACTTATATCATAAACAAATACTAAGAAACAAAAATATTTATTATCTATATCTAGATGTTCAAATTTCAAATTATTAGCTGTTTTGAAAGTTTGTAGAAATACATATAATCTATTATAACCATCAGAACCTACAGTAAACAAAGATAATAATTTTTCTATAACAAAAATAGCATGATCTAAATGATTTCCCCATTGAGGATTTATTCGTGGAATAACTTTTAAATTACTATTAATTGTTGGTTTAAACATAATTATTGCATATTGTTCATAAACTAATGACAATTGAGGAGAAGTAAGATATATGAATTCTAAATTTCACTCTGAAGACGAAGTTTTAGATATCTCTAATTCACCCAATGAATGAGGAGTTCGTAAACCTTTAGTTAATTTATTATACTCTTCCATTCTTCTAGATAAATTATTAGAGCTACCTATATAAAATCTAGTTAAATCATTTTTATTAGTTAATTTATAAACTCCTGAAACTCCTATAAATTTGTATTTAATTTGTTCACATCCTTGTTCAAGAGAATCAAAAACAATAGGCTTATTATTTTCTACTCCAAGTAAGTTACTAGAGTTAGTAGAGTAATGGCGTTTAAATGAACCCAAATTTTTTTCCTTAGGACTCAAGCTATATATGCTAGGTAAAAATTTTTTAGGTAAACCTAGTCTAGATAAATTAGCAATACTTATTAGTCACTATTGTCAAGATCATATCATTATCCTATACATAAAATAATATTTTATACTTAACACTAAGGATATTCGGCGTGTGATCGTTGAAGGGTTATTTATATAATAAATAACTTCCTTGCTGATTGTCCAATCTTTACAATTTTTACCATTAAAAAATGGTATGAAAAGCTATAAGAACTTTCCAGCATATAGCCAAATTTAAGGATATTATATCCTATACCACATAATTACTTATATGGCCCCCCAACATCGAGGGAAGAAAGTTAAATTACGTTTAAAAACCGGACTATCTCTTGACCATAAATATATGGCCTCTTTCGTGTAGTCTCTGAGGATCCTACTCATAATTACAATTATTTTGGTTTCCTGCTGATTATCTAGATATACTTAAGATTTTTAAACCATCTACTGATTAGTACTTAAGCCTTGTGAGAGTTCCCAGCATATAGAAAGATTGATAGGGGCTAATTTATTAATTTTGAGTTTTATTACGCGGTAAAGATTGTAATATTCAATTTTCGTCATTTATGGATGTATATTTATTTGTGTCTAAGTTCTTTTTAATTAATGTCCATCTTACTTTAAAATGTTGTCTAGCAGCATTTATAGAAGGGAATATTAATTCCTCATTCTTTTCATTATAACAAAAAACTAGGGCTCCTCCTATACCATACTGAGGAGATAATTTACCTTTTAAACCTTTAAAGGCATTATCATTTTTTAAATAAAATTCCTTTATACCTTCGCTAATAGCATTTTTGGTCTCATCTGAAGTAGTATATCCAAACTTAGGATGATTCTCTTTTCTCAAAGTTTCCTTTAACTTATTTATGGTATCAATACTATGAGTAAATCCGAAAGAGCTTCCTGCAATCTTTAATATGTTATAACTTGGCTCGTAATGATCGATTCACTTTTGTTCTAACTTTACACATTCTATTGCGTCTTTTTCACAAAACTCCAAAATACCTAAAGAAAAGTTATTAAGTCCATATTTCTTCATTGCTCTTATGAGCATTGTTGTACCAATTTTATCAGAATTTGCGTAATAAAAATGACTAACCATTCTTTTAGATAAATTAATACTACTACCTACATACAAATCATTGGTTACGTCATTGATAAATAAGTATACTCCAGATTTGTTTTTTAGCTCTTTGTAAATTTTTCTTTTACTTTCCTTAAGGTCTTTAAAATAGATGACTAAATTATTTGGTGAACTACCATTATTAGGACTATTTGAAATATTTCTATTACATGCGTTTTTAAACTCAAAACCTCTTCCTTTTAACCTAACCCCAGTGAATAAAACTCAGAAATGAGCTTTAGAGTAAAGTAAGTTATAATCTAATCCTAAAATTTTAGGAATTCAGAAGTATCATCCACTAAATAAGGCAAATACAGCACCCATACTTAAAACGTAGTGGAAATGCAAAAATAATCGTGATTATTTTGTGGACTATATCATTATCTAATTTTGGAGACAAATGGTACTTTGTGTCAAAGCGGGTTTCTATATTGAATTCAGTCCAGAATAAAATCTGAATATATTTTAAATTCTATACTGTTTTTATCTTCATTCTTATAATCTCTAACTTCTATAAATCGTTTTATCTTTGAAACTCTATAAAATTTAAAGTCAGAATATAACCTATTTTGCATAAAATAATCATATAGAAAAACCATACCTTTAACTGATTGAAATTTAAATGTTATAGAATTATGTGATTCTCTAAAAGCAACAGATGGTTTATAATGAGGTATAACATTATCTAAATTAAGTTTGCTAGTATATTTGTTATTTTCAAATTCTAAGTTACACTCTATTCTATTACCAGCATAATTATACACAATAGAACCATCTGTGTCAACTAATCCTGCTAAATAAGGGTCATTTTCGCTAATATTATAATTAGCTTCTACATACTCTACATTTAGATATTCGCAGGATTTTTTAAAACTATCTACTTTAAGTCTAACTAATCCATTTAATTTCTTAATTAAAAATAACATTTCTTCTTTTGTACTAACTATTCAAATAGAATGAGGTTTATTTTTATCCGCCCTAATTCTACCCATATGCAAAGTGTTTTGAATGTAAGTTAATATTCTGACATCTCTGTTATGTAGTTTAATTCTAATAGCTTTAAGTACCAGTTTGTTGTTTATATTTCTTAAATCGAAATTACCATCTCCGTCTACAATACCGGCAAATCATTTAAAAAATGATGAATTTTCTCCGTTATTGTCATAAGATATTTGACGTATAGTCTCTGAGAATTCTTTACAGTTTTCTGCTGATTGTATGTTTGAACATGTGTTAGATGTTGCAGATACATCCCCATTTTGACTACTTATGTTTAGAAGATTTCTTCTATCCGCATCTATTTTTAAAAGATAATAATATAACATAAATAGTAAGAGAGGCACTAAAAACATAGTTTCCAGCATATAGTCAAATGCGAAATAATATACATTATTAAGGCCCAGTTGAGCAACTACGTAGTAGGTCAATTAAGTTGCTCATTTATTTACATACTACACTGCTCACGCAGTGGATCGGACTATAACTTATCTAATTATTTAACTTAATAAACTTTCGACTGTCACGTTTAGTCTCTACGGATCCTACTCGAGAATAAATTTATTCACTTTGGTTTCCACGGTATTACCTTACATGGGGAGACCCTTATATTTTCCGCCTTAAGAAAACACATAAGGCTTCACCGTTAGCAAAATTAATAATTTTACCGAAAAACGTATGTAATTTTTCATGGTGACAAGACAACACGACACCTACTAAAGAACACAGCAAGCTCTAAATTTTTTTAAAGACTCTAACTTTTCTCCCAACAAAGGATAGTTAGTACAATGTGCCACTATTTTCGCTAATACCTCTTTCTTGTATACCTCTATGAAATAGAAGTTACCATAAGGGTTACGAACTTTATTTGATATTTCAAAATACTGTTTTATAGCGTCTATTAAATAAACGTCGTCATTTTGTCCTATTGAGAAAGAATGTGCATTCGTTTTACGAATAGAAAAACAACCTTCCGCTTCTATAAAACCAGATAATCAAGCTTTAAAATAAGTAGGTAACTTAAAATTAGCGTTTATAATAGCAGATTGCTCTTTAAATTTAGTATCTCTTGTGAATAAGTATTTTTCTACCGAAGTTTCAGTTAAACATGTTTTTAAGAATGCAAGTTGACAGATTTTTTTTGAAGTTAAAGGAGGATAAGTATCAAAAATTTGGATTACTTCCATAATTTCTTCCTTTTTATTTACAACTCAAATAACATCCGCCTGTTTACCGGTAATCCTAACAGTTCCACCTACTACTTTAGCAACCTCAACCAACATATTATAATTAGATTTAAGGTTAGATAATTTAATAACTAGTCTGTATTGTAGAGATTGTTTACGTCAATGGTTTACTTGAATACTTCCATCTCCGTCCATTAGCCCTACTCAAAACATTTTTATATATTCTTTATAGTTATTGTTATCAGATAAATCATTATAACTGCAATGATTATTATAACTAAGACTAGAATTTATTACTTTTTTTTTTAATATATCATGATATATGTAAAAAAAAAAGTTAGGCGTACCCTCAAACCCTGTCTTGGCCATAACAAATAAACTAGGTATTAGCATACTTAACTTAAAGACTCAAGTATCGTGGAAGGCAATATCAAGTGACGCATTAGCTAAAACTACACCTGACACATGAAAAAAAAATATTCATTAATCCACTAATCTTTCATAACTAAATATATACTCTTTATAAGTACCACCTACTTTAGCGTAATTTTTAATAGTACTATGTGATACCTTTAATGCTCTTTGAGCATCCATTACACCATCATATTTACCCATAAAATTTTTATTTATATCATATACAAATACTGCTTTTTTAATATGACTACTCTTATTAATTTCTTCTACTAATTGTTCACATTCTTTTGAGTGTCAATGAGAAATTAAAGGTGTATCTGAAATATTATAAGGCATATTAACTAGGTACCATTCTCCTCTAAATATTGTGTGTTCTTTTATTACATCAACCAATGTTGAAGAATTAGATTTAATTAATTTAGCTAAAGTTTTAACTGAAGGGAAAATAACTAATAACTCTTTAAATGAATTGTATACATAAACAGAGTAAGCTGATTTAGCTTCTATAATTCTTATCTTACTTTCCATAGAATGACCTTTGTTATAAAAAGGGTTGTTTTCACCTGTTACAGCCCTTGCTATTAACCCTTTAGTTTCATCACTATGTGTTCTATTCTTAGCTAATTCAGAGAGTAACTTTTTGGTTTCTTCAGTATGTATATAACCTAAAGAAGAAAAACCTTGCTTTAAAACATTGTAATAAGGTATAATATTTGCGATATAAAAAGTTTCTCTAGAAGTTAAAAATTCGGCTTCAACATACTCTAAAATTAAGAGAGAAAAATTGGAATAATCGTACTTAAGTAAAGATCTGGTAATAGGCATATTAGCATTTTGTTTACTTTTTAAAAAAGCCTTATTAAGATAATTTCTCATTCTGGAAGCTAAGTTAATAGAACTACCAACGTACGAATGCCCATTTACCTTGTTTATTAAACAGTAAACACCGGATTTATCTCTTTGTTCTTTTAGTATATTAAGTCTATCTTCCTTTAAGTTATTATAAACTTTTACAGCCTTTATATTTAGAAGATTATCTTGGTTCCCTATCTTCTTATCCTGGTTATTACTGAAAGAAGAGTAAGATCGAGTTATGACTGTGTATCCTAACGAAGGTTGTGCGGTAACAGAGATTAGGGAATGAAAGATTAATGAACATTTTTTCATTTGGACTATATTTTCCCGGAATGAACTCCGAGTGCTACGTGTAGTCTCTGAGGAACCCAACAGATTATAGTGGCGAAACCGCCCCGAGTTAATAGGTTCTATATTAATATGGTTGTAAAATATCCGTTGGTTTCCTGCTGATTGTTCAAAATTATGCTTTATAACTGAGATTAAATAAAACTCTAGTATCATAATTGTCAGAAGTTCCCAGCATATAGTAGTCAACTCTAAAAATAGAGGGAGAGCTATCAGGTTGATATATAACCCTCCAATTGTAAACATAAATACAAAACCTAATGCAAACAATAATGATGGTATAAAGTGTAAAGAACCACCATAACAAGTTGCTAATCAAGAGAATATTTTAATACCAGTAGGAACTGCAATAATTAAAGTAGCAGCTGTGAAATAAGCTCTTGTCAAAAAGCTTTAATGTGGACAGTATCTTAATTTAAATTATATATTAAATTTCTTGCGTGCTTGTCTCTGAGGATCCTACTAGGATATTTATTCGTCCTTTGGTTTCCTGCTGATTGTCTTTTAAATAAATAGATTATTCCGAGCATAATAAATATGAGTGGACTATTTATAGAAGAGTTTCCAGCATATAGCAAGATTTTTTCCGTGAACACAAGTTTATCCACGTCTAGACCAACAGTATACATGTGGTGCACAAGGTAAAAACCTTTTGTGGACTATATCTTCATCTTTTAATTAAGTTTATCACCAATTTTTTTTGTAATACTAGTGATTATATTGACTTCTTTACTTAGTTTTCTTATTTCATTAAGTCCTTGTTCTGTAAGGTGAGCCTTGTTTTTTACTAACTCATAAACTGTTACTCATTTGTCAAATGACTCTTGTTTTTTAGTTTTTAATCTAAATCTATAGATATATTCAATTATAAGTGGGACCTTAACAAATGAATTGCTTTCTATTCTATGCATAGTACCAATAGTACCTTTTTTAAGCTTTCTGTTAGTTAAAAACAGATTTAACTGGTCCTTTATAAAGAGCATATTATCCAAGCTATCTTTTTGGTCAATCATAAATCTTAGTTTAACTTGATAGCCTAAAGCCATAGATTTTCTTTTAAAAAGTGTAACATTAAAACAACCTTCTGCATCTATAAATCCTGACAGTCAACTATTATTTAGTATGGGAAGAACATTGTTATTTTTTTCTTCTATATTAACAGTATCTAATCATCTTTTTACTTGGACTTTTCTTTTATCTAAAACCAAGTTACCATTAAATAAAGCAATTAGAACAAGTATACCTTTTTTATCATCAACACGATAACGACTAAAATTACCGTATGTTCTAACCCTACCAATACCTAATGTTTCATGCACATGATTTAATATAGCAGTTTCTTTTTGAGTTAGTACAAATACAAGACGTTTGTCTTTTCCTGTAAGAAAAGCACCATCACCTTCAGAAAACCCAATAAACCAAGTTAACCAATTGTCAGATACTTGATCAGAATTTTTATCTGATATTTTTCTATATTCATCAAAATTAAAAGATGTTTCGCGTGTAGTCTCTGAGGAGCTTTTGTCCGTTTTTGTATCCTTCGCTACTAAAAAAGAAGATGACACAAAACTAAAATTACCTGCTGATTGAGCATAGCCTATAAGATTTTCACTATTAAAAGTACTTATAGGCACTAAGCTGTTCCAGAATCATATAGCGAAATTTATTACCTTATAGTCACCTATAAGGAAAGCCAGCCATTGACTTCAAACTACAAACCCTAAAATACCAATAGAACACATGGCGTAAACCATACCAAGGTATCCGAACACGCTTTTGTTAGAGTTAGCTGAAATTGTAGTACTTATTATACCAAAACCTGGTATAATTAAAATGTAACAATATTTTGATTAAAGGAATAGCTGTGTATTATAACAGTCTTTTCTCATTAATACTCAAAAACTTTTATATTCTTGTTAGGACTTTATCTTAAGTTGTAGTATTTTCTTCATGACGGTTTATTAAAGATTTAATGATTAGTATTTTGGATAGCCCTTTATCTGTTAAGTGTTGTTTGTCTTGTATTAATCTATATACCTTTCTTCATCTTAAATAGCTTATATGCTTTCTAGATTGTAAGTGATATCGATCAAAATATTCTATAACCCTTTTAGCAGAACCGAAACTAGTAGAACCGTAATAATAGGTATCTTGAGACTTCCTATATCCAATGTTTCCACCTAAGTATTCTTTTATTTTTTTTAACAATAAATCACTTTTTTGATCTATTTGAAAATTTAATCTTATTTCCGGTTTATTTCTGGTAATACGTTTAATAATTTTTATTTGAAAACTAGCATCCGCATCAGAAAAACCTGCTAATCAGTGGTTATCAAAATTTTTACTTGAATCTATAGTAAAATGAATATTTTGATCTGCATACTTAGTATGACTTAATACATTATTAACTACTTGGTTAAATCTGTGTTCTGTTCTTAATTTACCATTTATCAAGTTAATTATATTTAACATACCCTTTTCATTAGATACAATTAAAAGGTATGCGTTTTTGTCCTTTACTTTTCTTACATTACCGTAACCTAATCTTCCTTTCAAGTAATAGGCTAGAAATGCATCTGGAGAACTAAAAGTTATAACTAATTGTTGAGCTTTACTAAAATGACCATCCCCGTCTATTAATCCTGCTAGATAATAACCTAATTGTTCATTATTTAGAGGCTTCAAATGTTTAGGAACGTGATCTGATACACGTTTAACATTTTCTAAATTTACTACAACTCCGTCGCGTAGAGCCTCTGAGGTTCCATTTTTTATATATAAAATGTTACCGGCTGATTTCCTTCATTGTTCTAACTTTTTTACTGTGCCATCTAAGGAGGAGTATTTAGAACTATATAGCGAAGGGGTCCCAGCATACAGCAACGTTAAGAGGCCTACATTCGTAACCTCAGGATGTCCGAAGAATCCATTTCTTCAAATTTAACTTATCTTTTAAAAAGCCTCTTATTAAATTCAGGTACCGGTAGTCTAAACTCCGGGCTTGTGTATCATACATCTATGATAGAAGAAACCGACTGTACATTAAGCATCATTTCAGATACCCACCAGTGAACCAGTCTGTAGCGATCACTTAAATAACCGACGGTCTTTAAATGAGGAACTTATTGACCGTAATAGCACTAGCATCGCTAATATTTTTATTACTTTTCCTTGTATTTATAAAATACATTTAAAGTTTTATATAAAACAATATAACCTTTAAACTTAAGAGTTGCAAGTAATACTTATATATATTAACTAAGTATAAGGTATATTCTTATAAGAATATTCACTATTTCAGATCTTATATCTTTTTACATCTGTCTTTATAGTTTCATAACTTGCACGTTAAACCTTTACTTTTTTTCCCTAGTATTTTAAATTTATATTATTTGATTTATTTATCATCTTAGTTCTTTCAATCATTTCTCGTCTTTTTGACTCATCTAAATGATCTTTATTAACAAGATCATTATGAAGATCTTTTCATAATTTATAGGATAAAGACTTTTTAGTATATAATGTATATTTATCAAAATAAGAAAAGACATTTTTACAATTGTTTACTCCACCTAATCTAAATTCATAAGTATTCTCTTCTGAATGTCTAGAAACAATACCATTTTTAAATAATACATTGAAATGCTCTAATACTGTTAGATTTATTTCTCACTTTTGAGAAATATTAAAGTTGAAACTAAATCCTCTTTTTTCACCTATTGAACAAGTAAAACAACCTTCTCCGTCAGTAAATCCTGCAAACCATGCATCGTTTAAAGTAGGTAGAATAGGTCTATTATTAATTACTACAGGTTCTAATAGTATTCTACCTTTAGTAACTCATTTATTAAACCCTTTAACGAAAAGATCAAATGTTTCTTGTCTTTTTGGTAAAACAAGATTACCATTAAATAAACTAATTATAATGTCTATTTCTTTCTTATTTTGTGTTACATATCTACTAGTTATAGCCGATTGAGGAATAACTTTACCAAATCCAAGAATTTCTTGTATAAATTCTAAAACTTGTTTATCCATTGTAGCTTGTGTAATAACAAATGCCAAATCTCCTCTATTGTTTACTATAAAAGAACCTTCTCCTTCAGTGAAACCTACTAATCAAGTTAAAAAGTTTTCTGAAGGAATTTTATTATTTGGCAAATGAGTATTGTATTTCTCATAAAATGCAGAAAAATCAAACTTATTGTTTAAATTAAAGTTAGACATATGTCTTTTAAAGATTGATTGGTTAGAACTAGGAAATATAAATAAAGTTGATAATATAAAATAATCTTCAAATACTAGTCTTGAGAATAGATGTTGGTATAATATAGGATCACCACCTCCTGCTACTTCAAAGAATGAAGTGTTAAAGTTTCTATCAGTAAGAACCATAGTAATTCCCATTACTGTTGTTGATCTGCTGGATGAAATCCCATAGCTTAAAGTGTTATTCTTTAGCTTAAAAAGTTATTAAAACTTAGTGCAGATACGCAGACACTTTCATGCCTGATCGGACCATATCTTATATTTTTACGTTGTAGAATTTTTGTAAATGATCTCAAGTAAAATCAGTTCTGTAGTTGTTCATACCTGATTTGATATTTACTATTTTTTCCTTTCCTTTATCTGTATTATGCTCCTTTCTACCAAACATATCTACTACTTCCATTCAATCTAAGGAATCTAAATGTTTAGTTCCAAATAGAGGAAATTGTAAAAGATAATTTTTAGCATTAATATTACCTTTAAGGTTAGTAGTTCTAACTCTATACTCAGGTTTTGGTTTATCCGATCTTATTTTTTTTACTTCCGTTTCTAAAAACTCAGCAATATAACTTAAAAATTCTAAATTATCATATCCTTTGTGATCTTCTCGTCTTTGAGATATTTCTAATTTACATTCAAGTTTAGGATATTTACCTGAAAGAGTAGTTCTTACTTGAAAAGAAGCGTCTGCTTCTATAAACCCTGACAGCCATGGATTGGAATGTAAAGGCTCTATAGATACAGAATATTTTTCAATACTGGTTCCTTTAGTTTTATTTAAAAAATCTATTAATTCATTAAGACTATATATTTTAGGTGTTCTCATTTTTCCATTTATTAATGAAATAACGAATAAAATACCTTCATAACTATTTATAGTTAATATATAAGCATCTACCCCTTTTTTTCTAGATAATGAACCTACACCTAATTCTTTTTGAATAAGTAAAGCTAAAGGTAAATCTTTTAAATGAAAAACTATTTGTATAGAAGGATAATTTAACTTACCTTTAGGGGATCTTAAAGTTTTTGGTGAAATTATTGTACCATCACCCTCAATAAGCCCGGTAAGATAATAACTAAAGAGAGATTTATTTAAATTCTTACTATTATTATCAGTATGAATTGATCTAACCGTTGTACATAAAGGAAAGGTTAAAATTTCTAAACTACAACCAAAATATTTTGGCGTATAGCCTCTGAGGTTCTCTAAAAAGTTCAAACTTAATAAATTACCTTCTGATTGCGATATATTTTCATATAACGGTTCCCAGAATACAGCCAAATTTAGAGCCGGCAGAATAAGTTTACCGGCTAAGACAGGTAATGATAATAATAATAAAATAGCTGTAATAACAACTGCTCAAGCAAATAAGATTAGTTTATGTAATCTTATACCAGGACTTCTCATGTTAAATGTAGTTGTCATGAAATTCATAGCCCCAAGTAAACTTGAGATACCAGAAAGGTGTAATCCAAAGATAGCTAAGTCCACACTTGGACCACTATGACTTTGTATACCTGATAATGGTGGGTAAAGAGTTCATCCTGTACCTACTCCATTTTCAATACCACCTGCAAATAAGAAAAGAACAATACTAGGTATTAATAATAAGTAACTTATATTATTAAGTCTAGGGAATCCCATATCAGGTCCTCCTAATCCTAATGGAAGTAAAAAGTTACCGAATCCACCTATTAAAGCTGGCATAACCATAAAGAAAATCATAATAATAGCATGAGCAGTAATAATACTGTTATATAATTGATTATCAGCTATATATTGAACACCTGGTCCTGACAGTTCTAATCTAATTAATACAGAAAAAGCAGTTCCAATTAGACCTGCAAATAACGCATAAATTAGATACAACACACCGATATCTTTGGCATTAGAAGATAAAAATCATCTTTCGAATCACATTGTGATTCCTGATGTTTTTATATTTAGGTTGTTGTATTTATCATTTTTAGATAATAGAACTTTGCTTGTAGAAAAGCTATTAAGTGAAGGAGAGCAAGGAGTCACACATATCTAAAAAAGTAAGTGTAGGTATATATTCTATTCATATAAAATACATTGCTAAAAAAAGTTTTTTTACTACACTTTTTATTTGAGAGTTTTTTTTATTTGAGAGTAAATTGTAATAAAAATATTTAAAGGATAGATTTTTATTACAATTTACTCTAGTAAAAACTTAAATTTACGAGAGCCACACATGTTTATAAAATAAATTACTTTACTTCATAATTAAGCTAGCAGTTGACTTATAAGGTCAAAAGCAGTACTATATTTTTTTATTGTGAGCCTATCCCTTATTTTTTAAGTTAGGTTTCATTTGTTTTTTTTTTTCGACGTAATTTCTATGAAATTACTAGAAAAAAAATTAGAAATTACGTCAAAAAATAAGGAGATACCCAGGTATCTCTAAAGTTCTTTAGTAATAAAACCTGAATGTTCTAATATATCTATAATAATACTACCCATAAGCGCATGAGTGTTATCATTAATTAGCTGAGAAAAACCTTTATTAGAATTTAATAATAAAACCTTGAATTCAGAATATGACAAACGCTCCTTCTTAAATGATGAGATATTATCCTTGTTATATGATAAGCTGTTATCATTCTTATTGTTATGTTCATCTTTAAGTTTATAATAAGACATCATTTTCTTACCTAATTTAACAACAACAACAGATATTAAAACATTATTTGAATCATATTCAGTTTCTTCATGTTAAATGGTTTGTAGATATGTAACTAAACACAGATTGTGTATAAAACTCTTATCTAAACAACTAATGACTTCAACTTCCCTAACTTTTTTTTAATATATCATGATATATGTAAAAAAAAAGTTAGGTCGGGATGTCCTAAATATTTATTTGCCAATATTTGCTGGTGACTTAAGCAAAAAAATAAAATATTAACCCGAGGGGGGGGGGGGTCTAGGGCACGAAATTTACCTCATTTTTCGCTCACTATGGAGGAAATATCTTCATTTTTTTAAATATTTTGTAGCTTTATTACTCATTTTTACATGAAGGTAGGTTACGCTCATTTTCAGTACAAAATATTTATTTTTTCAAGGAATATCAGCTTTCACTGAGAATCGGGAAGATATATTTTTTTTTCAAGAGAAATACAATTTGAATTGTATTTATCTATGTAAGTAAACTTTAGTTTACTGGTACGACGAAGAACTTTTCCGTTATTGAGACCTCTTTCTAATTCTGCGTTAAGCTGAATTTGAAGTATGTTCCGACTCTGCGAGGCACATTTCATGAAAACCTAACCTGTTTAGCCTTTCCTTTAGCGATAACTGGTTAGGGGGTTCTTAGGGGTGAAATCCCTGAGTCTCCATGAAATGGCCTCCTTTTTACGGAGGAAAATTTCTCTCTTTTCAGAATTATTACATAATTTCCTTTATTATTTAGAATTATTACATCATTATCTTTATTATGATGATTTATTTTCTCTGAAAATGAGCCTTGATATTTGAATTTTATTAAATGTTGTATTTCCGATGAATTACATCTTATGAAGTGAGAGAATATTCTCTCACTTCTTAATCCATACAAATAAACCTAAAATGATTCTCTTTTTAGGTTATGTCAATCTAGTTGATACTTTTCTTAAGTGTTGGAATAAGTTCGGTGGTCCAATGCACAGAGGAGGTGAACTTCTATATGGAGTCAGCCTTAGTCTCTATAGCGTCAAATTTCTTCGTAATTTTTCGCTCACTATGGAGGAGATATCATCGTTTTACATTTTTGCTTTTTAAATATTTTTTTTTCTCTGTATTTATTATAGGGACTGAACGCTCGTTTTCAGTTTAGAAAATTTACTTTAAATTTTTTACTGAATACGAGTAAGATATTTTTAATATTACTTATAAGTTGTGATATCTCCGATTAATCATATCTTAGGAAGTTAGAAAATACACTTCTTAATCCAGACAGATTTAGTCTAAACTAATAAATCTTAGATATTATTGTTTATCTCTCATTTCAAGTTAAGACACATAACACTATTATTTTGTCTATAACTATTGGTTGAGAACAATAGTTCGGTAGAACTATTGGTTGAGAACAATAGTTCGGTAGATTTACTCCTACGGACACAGAAATAAGTCTTGGTTCTAGGTATATAACTATCATTCTTTTCTTTCAACTAATAATTAATTATTAAATTGATTCAGAAATTCCTTTGAATTTCTTTGCCTATAATATACCAATAATTCAATAAAAAAATAATAAAACATGAAAACACTAATTTTATATTTTTATAACATATTAATAATTATTTCTACTCTTAACAGTAGAATGTATAGATTTTATAAAGTTAATGGATTTGAATCTGTTAGATTAGTCTTTTTTAGATATTTTAATGGTTCTTTATCCTCCTGTACGAAAAATAATAATTATGATAAACAGGGCTTATTAAATTCGTATCGTAATAGATTTTTATCTTCCTGATATAAAATAAATAAATATGGTGATATACAGGTTGTATTAAACAAATTTACTAATAGATCTTTGTATTCCTGTTTGAAAATTTATCCTTATGATAATCAACAGGTTTTAGTAAATAGAGTTCATAGGAGACTTTGATCTTCCAGTTCCAAAAATAATCCCTTTTTTACTCCTATTCCTCATGACTTATTACATAACAAGAATAAAGTATTAACCATCTATTTTAAAGTTAATGTAAAAAATACGCTTACCTTTAGCTAGCTAAAAAAAATGCAATAGTAACTAAAAAAAATGTAATAACTAAAAAATATTATATTACCATGTTGCAGTGCTGCTGCTCTTGCTGGTCATGCTGCTGCTCTTGCTGGTCATGCTGCTGCTTTTACCGCTCATGCCTGTAATTATGTGACAGATGTTGCTGCTCGTGATAATGGTGTCATTATTGTGCTCACTGGTGAATGTGCTGGTATTTGTGCTGTGTCTAATGATGCTGTGGTGGCTTGGTGGGTTGTGCTTGCTCATGAGACGAATAAGGGTGATCCTGTAGGTGATGGTGGCGCGTCCATTTTCAGGAAGTCCACCAATTGAATTGTATAGAATTCAATAGTAATGTAATGGGTATACTCTAAAACAAAACCCGAATGAATGGTTATGAAAATATATAACCCTTTTTAGGATTTACATGTTATTTCTTATAAAATAGAATGGTTTAATAGTTATATAACATAATATAACAAAAATTATATGGACTATATAAAATTTAATAGTAATGTAATGGTTATGCTCCAAAACAAAACCCAAGTGAATAGTTATGAAAATATATAACCCTTTTTATCATTTTATTTCTCTCTCCCGTGCGGTTATTTTTTTCGACGTAATTTCTATGAAATTACTAGAAAAAAAAATTAGAGAAAAGATAGAGGATTTTAAATAAACTATTTTACATTTACATATTATAAGACTTTTATGAGTTAATTAATAAGAAAGATTCTTATTAGTTTAATGGTAGAACAAGATACTTCTAATATCTGAATCTAAGTTCGAATCTTAGATAAGAATAACGATTTCTATAGTAATAGCTATTCATTTAATGGTATAGCTAGATTTATCTTATTAAAAAAATTCTTATTAGTTTAATGGTAGAACAAGATATTCCTAATATCCTAATCTAAGTTCGAGTCTTAGATAAGAAAGATAGTTAGAACGAATAGATTTTAATTTACTATCCCCTTAGGGATAGTATTTAGTTAATAAATAGTATTTTACATTTTTTATTTGAGTTTGATGATGGCTCTGAGTGAACGCTATGTAAATGCTTGACACATGCTAATCGAACGTCAATATTTAATTTGTATAAATTATGTATATTGAAGTGGTGTACAGGTGAGTAATTGGTATTATGGCTACCTAAGAGTAAGGCAAAATAAATCCCTTATAATAACCATTTATTATTATTTATTAATACTAGATCTAATCACCCAGTGGTCGATTATATTGAAAAGTTTAGATATAAAGGTTAATAATATTAAGAATAAATGTGTTTAAAAGAAATAGTATTTCGCTCTTAGTTGATTATTAATAACCATCGGATAAGTAGTAAGTATGGTAATGGCATATTTAGCTTGTGTCCGTAGTCAAGACTGAGAGGTCTATTGACCACACTGGGTCTGAAAAAACCCCAGTGCGTGTAGTACAGCAGTGAGGAATTTTGGTCAATGGCCTAACGGCTGAACCAGCAACTTGCAGGAATGAGAGTTAATATAATAAGTTTATTAACTTGCTTGACTAGGTCTTATAAAGTTCTGGATAAAGCTTATTATGAAAACTTTATATCCATAGGTCTCGACCAAATCTTGTGCCAGCAGTCGCGGTAAGACAAGGGAGACGAGTGTTATTCATCTTTAACAGGTATATAGGGTACCTAGACGGTGTGCAATGGCTTAAATAAGTACCTGGTACACTTGAGTTTGATATGTGAGAGGAATATGTCGGAATTGTTGGAGGAAAGATAAAATTTGTTAATACCAATAGGACTGATAACGGCGAAGGCAAACCTCTATGTACATGTACTTGCTATTTCTAAGTTAAATACGAAGAGAAATTACTCTTATAAGATAAAAGATAGATCTTATATAAAAAAAAGAGGAAAATAGCAATGTGCTATAACTGACGTTGAGGGACGAAGGCTCAGAGAGTGAAGAGGATTAGATACCCTCGTAACCTGGGCAGATAATGATGAGTGCCATAGGTTGGCTTTAAGGCGGAACTATAAATGAAAGTGGAAGCACTCCACCTCAAGAGTAATGTGGCAACGCAGGAACTGAAATCATTAGACCGTTTCTGAAACCAGTAGTGAAGTATGTTATTTAATTCGATGATCCTCGAATAACCTTACCACAATTTGAATGACCTAAAATATTTTTTTGAATTTTTAGACCACATGCGTTGCATGGCTGTCTTCAGTTAATGTCGTGAGATTTGGTTAGGTCCATTAAATTAACGTAAACCCTTGTTTTATTTATTACAATAAAGCAGCTCTCCGCTTACAATTGGATGTGATAATAGGGACTAAGACAAGTCATCATGGCCTTAATATTGTGGGCTATAGACGTGCCACATGTGCCTTTACAAAGGGATGCAATAATGCGAATTGGAGCTAATCCCTAAAATAGGATAAAGTATGGATTGTAGTCTGAAATTCGACTGCATGAAAAAGGAATTACTAGTAATCGTGAGTAATCACATCACGGTGAATTTTATCTCAGATAGGTACTAACCACTCGTCAGGCGCTGAAAGGAGTATGTGCAATAAGTTTGGTGGCTGCGGATTGCTAGTCTAAATGTACAGGTTTAGATCTTTTGGCAGAAATATCTTCGTATGCGTGACTCTAATTGGTGTTAAGTCGAAATACGGTTCGGGTTGGGGAACTAGCCCGGGAATAATTAATATTAACGATACACCCCAAAAAAAGTCTGTGCAAGGAGCATAAATTATTATCAATTTATATGGTTCAAATCCATAAACATCTGTGCAAGTAGCATAAATTGTTAGTTATTTATATGGTTCAAATCCATAAACAGGCTCATAAAAAGTTTATACCGTTATCTAGTCCCTCCCCCCCCCCCCGCAAACTTGCGGGGGGGGGGGGACAGAGTGTCTAGATGACATTATAATTTCTCCCGGTTATGGAGGAATATTTTAATCTTGAATCTTGTTTCAAGATGGATATTTCTTCAACAAAAAAAGACAGCGCGAGAAAACGCTCATTTATGGTATAAATATTAGGTTGATTTTAAAAGGTTAAGGTCTCAACATTTTAACTTTCGTATTTCTTCTAAATATCTTGGACTAAATTTAATCAATTCTCAGATCCAGATAAATCTTCCAATTCTTTAGTCGGATTAGCGGGAAAATTTCCTACACTACCTGAGGACCATTGCATGGAGCATCGGGGAGTGTCCCCTGAGAACCCCTTTGTTAAATCAAAGAGATTAACTTGCTACAATGCCCATATCTATCTTAAATAAAGGAAGATATGAAGATAATTTCTGGTTGTAACCATTTCATGGAGACTTAGGGGGCATCCCTTACTTTTTGTTTTCTTTTGCTCAAGGTTTGTAATGGATTTAGGCAAAAGAAAACAAAAAGTTGAACCCTAGAGCTAAAGACTGAGAATTTAGCTCGACCTGGTTACTTGAAATAGACTTATTCGTGAGTTTTGAATTAAAAAGGTTTTCTTGATTATTTAGCTTTGTTAATATGACTAAATGAATCAATCTTAAGATCCGGATAATTTTTTACTCTTTAGCTTGCGTAATTTTTTTTTTCTTTAAAACCACTTTTTTTTCTAGTAATTTCATAGAAATTACGTCGAAAAAAAAAACAACGAATCATGAGCAAAAAAAAACAAACGAAATAACCTTGTTGTCAAAAAAAAATTAGCCCTCCAGTCTTCTTTTTTTTACATATGTTATGATATACTAACAAAATGAAAAAAGAAGACTGGGGCTGCTTTGCTGGGGATACCCCAGGTATCCCTAAAGGGATCCCTTTGGGGATAGTAAAAATCCGAGTGCTGGAATTGGTAGACAGGACAAATTTAAGCTTTGTTGACGTTATGTCGTGAACGTTCAAGTCGTTCTTCGGATAAAAGCTACATGAAAAATCTCGTCAAGTTAAAAGGCATCAGGCCTACAAAGACTTTAAAATTTACCCCCCCCCCCCGGCGTCTTTATTGCGTTTTTTTTTTCGACGTAATTTCTATGAAATTACTAGAAAAAAAAAAATAAGCAAACAAGACTGGGGCTGCTTCTTACTTTTTGTTTTCTTTTGCCTAAATCCACTACAAACCTTGAGCAAAAACAAAAAGTAAGGAAATAAATAGGTTTAACTATGGAGAAACAAATTACAGGAGTCTTCGGGTGCAGGGTGTATGCTACTCTATTTGTACGGAAAGATATAAAGTCCTTGTAAAAACAGAAGGCACACTATGGTTATAAACAGCCATTTTATATGTACTTGCAACACTAGTATTGTAATATTTTATTTGTAATTACACTTAAAATTTATAAAAATTTTTCATACTTAAAAGGAGTGTTAAATATAAGTAGCTGATATTTGGATAGTTTAGCGTGTAGTTATACATATATGAACTTCACCCGAGAATATAAGTAATTACATTAAAAAAGGAGAGTTCCTTTATTGGTAAGAAGGGTTGAGCTGTAAACTCAATAGTATTACGCTTTTAAGAGTTCGAATCTCTTGTCTCCTAAAATATAATTAAATGTTCATATTGTGTTATAAATATAATTCTTATATGGTTAATTTTATACATAAATTATATATTAGTTTTTATAGATCATTAGTAGAGCGGAATACTGTTAATATTCTTATAAATGTTCGATTCATTTTAAAGGCTTGCATTATTTATAAAAGACTTATGCCTACTATTTTTGTAGTTTAAGTGAATTCCAAGAGCCTTTTACTTTTTGAGTTTAATTACTTAACACATTTAATTCTTTATTCCCCTCTAATTTTTAGAGCCCTTGTTTTTTTTCTAGGCCCCCCTCTCTCTTAGAGAGAGGGGGTCCAAACAGTTATGAAATAACGTCGAAAAAAAACTAGGGGCTTACCCTTTGGGAAGACCCCCGATGGGCTCTTCCCGCAGGGATAGTAATTTCAATCGAAATTACGTCGAAAAAAAAATAACCGCGGGGGGAATATATTTATTTCAAACTATGTTACAAATAATTATAGAGGGCAGTTTATACCTCATTATTATATATATGATTATTTGTTAATGGCTATTATGATAGTAATATAGACTATGTATATTTTTACTTATATAATGGTAATATAAACTAGGTATATTTTTACTTATATAATAGCTATTTAATAGTTATGAAAAGGGTAAAGAAAAATTTTATATGTTGTATATAGTTAATGAAATGACATTTAGTGGTTATAATGTAGTTAATTTAGATTTATTGTACATTATTGCTATCTTATTAGGTATATTAGTTATTATTAGTAAGAATCCTATAGTATCTGTTTTATTTTTAATAGGTTTATTTTTATGTATATCTGCTTATTTAATTCTAACAGGATTAAACTTTATAGGTTTATCTTACTTACTTGTGTATATTGGAGCGGTATCAATCTTATTTTTATTTATATTAATGTTAATAAATGTTAGAATATCTGAACTATTAATAGATAGTATTAATAGTATACCTTTAGCTATATTAGTAGGTAGTTTCTTTAATTACTTTGTTAATAATGTTTTACCATATATGGTAATGACTAATAATTTACTATACCATTTTAGCATTAAAAAAAATTTAACTAATGTTACATCTGTGTCATGAGATGGATATTTAGCAGAAACTTCTCATATAACAAGTATAGGAAATATACTGTATGGTAATTATTCTATATGATTAATAATTACATCCATTATATTATTACTAGCGATGGTTGGGGCAATAGTTATTACTCTAAAACCACAAACTAATGTAAAATAAAAAAAAATTAAAAATGATATTACGTCTTTCCTGTCTTTTTTCTTTTTTTTTTCGACGTAATTTCTATGAAATTACTAGAAAAAAAAAAATAAAAAGAAACTTTAAAAAAAAAAGAAATTAGCTCAATTGGTAGAGCATCCGTTTTACACGCGGCAGGTTAAGTGTTCGAATCACTTATTTCTTATTACTTATTAATAGTAAGTAAATATGTTTATAGAGATCTTAGCTTAATGGTAAAGCGTATGACTTTTAATCATTCTCATAAGGGTTCAAGTCCCTTAGATCTTAAAAAATATATACGGCAGCAGAGTTTTTAAAAGTTACAATTTCTTTTCTTAGTAGATCTATTAGAAAAGGTAAAATTGTAAAGGATATAGTGTAACACGGAAAAAAAATAGAAAGATAGGAGCAATGTAATATAAAAATAGATAATTAAAGAGATATTGTATAATAGAAAATTATATTTGCTTCTAACTTTTTTTTTTTCGACGTAATTTCTATGAAATTACTAGAAAAAAAAAATAAAAAAAAAAGCGGCCATAGGATAATTGGTTAGTCCATTCGTCTTCCAAACGATTTGTACCGATTCGAGTTCGGTTGGCCGTATTGGGTCAGTAACTTAATGGTAGAGGACTTTCTTGTCACGAAAGTAGATATCGGTTCAAGCCCGGTCTGACTCGTACTCTATAATGAATTTTATAATTATATATTTAGGTTTTTAATTTCATACTCTTCAACTCTCTACTTAACTTTTACAATCTAGTCCCCTCCCCCCCCCCCGGGGGGGGGGGGGGGGGGGGGGGGGGGGGGGGGGGGGGGGGGGGGGGGGGGGGGGGGGGGGGGGGCCCCCCCCCCCCCCCCCCCCCCCCCCCCCGCAAGTTTGCGGGGGGGGGGGAGGGTAGAAAAAAAAAGAACATGTTCTTTTTCAACCCTGCTTTTATTTTTTTCGACGTAATTTCTTTTTTTTCTAGTAATTTCATAGAAATTACGTCGAAAAAAAAAAACAAACGAAATTACTAAAAAAAATAAGAGGGCTAGTTTCTATTTAAGTTAAATTCTTTATTAACATCCATTCTACACTTTTCAGTTATATGTTCAACATCCATTATAAGTTTAACTTCTATTCCATATTTTACTCCAATTCTAGTCAAAATTTTTATAATTAAAATTTTATAATATTGCAGGTAAAAGGAAAAGTTGCTATAGGTAAGGCGAGATATTTGCTAAATATTGTGTTTAACACCTGGTGGTTCAAATCCACTCTTTTCCGAATATAGATATAATATTTATACACATCTAAAGGGATAAAGTTTTACACATCTAAAGGGATAAAGTTTTTACGCATCTAAAAAGATAAAGTCTATACACATCTAAAAGGATAAAGTTTTTACGCATCTAAAGGGATAAGGTTTTTACGCAGCTAGACAGATAGAATATTTACACACCTATGCAGATAGTATAAGTTATACATAATAATTCCATTATTTTGAATTTAGTGTATCTATGTAGTATATATATAAAATCAAGTCTTCCACAGGTAATTATATTTAAAACTATAACAAATCTTTTAAAAGATTAATAAAAAAATAAATAAATAGTGTAATTCATTTCAAAAATGGGTTATTAACATTAGTTTAATTTTAAACGTAATTTTATTCCCCCCCCCCCCCGCGGTTTTTTTTCGACGTAATTTCTATAACTATCCCTGCGGGATGAGCCCCATCGGGGGTCTTCCCAAAGGGTAAGCCCCTAGTTTTTTTTCGACGTTATTTCATAACTGTTTGGACCCCCCTCTCTCTTAGAGAGAGGGGGGCCTAGAAAAAAACAAGGGCTAGAAAAAAAAACAAGAAAAGAAGACTGAGGCTGCTGCTGACTTTTTGTTTTCTTTTGCCTAAATCCACTACAAACCTTGAGCAAAAGAAAAAAAAGTAAGAGGAAAAAGTATTGTTCAATTTTATATAAGGTGTTATTAATAATTCTAAAAAAGAGTATAGTTTAATTGGTAAAATAGGAAGCTTCAAACTTCAAATTTCCAGTTCAAGTCTGGATGCTCTTGCTATAATATAATGAAAAGATATATAAGTTTTAATATTTTTAAGATAATAATCTCAGCTCTTAAAAAAAAAGAACATGGCTATGTTTTTTTTACCCCAGTCTTCTTTGCGTTTTTTTTTTTTCGACGTAATTTCTATGAAATTACTAGAAAAAAATAAGCAAAGAAGACCTCGGGGTTTAATTGTTTTAAATTTTCAAATATTATATGTGTAATAAAGGTTCCTTAGCTTAATAGGTAAAGCGCATTCTTGATAAGGATGTGATCGACGTTCAATTCGTTGAGGAATCAGTAAAGTGCGTTAGTTAAATTGGTATAACGACATGCTACGGACATGTTCTTACAAGTTCGAGTCTTGTACGCACTTGTACTTTATATGTAACATATTTCATTTATTCCCCCCCCCTTAATTTTTTTTCTTTTGCTTTAAATCCACTTTTTTTTTCTAGTAATTTCATAGAAATTACGTCGAAAAAAAAAAAAACAACGAATCATGAGCAAAAGAAAAAAAATAAGGGGAATTAAGATAGAATTGTGCATACCTGTATTATAAGAATGAACAATTTATTTTATATTTTAGTTCATAGAGCAATACAAACTAAAAAAGAGAATTGACTGAGTGGCTTAAAGTGATAAGCTTGAAACTTATTTGGTTGAAAAACCACATCCGTTCGAATCGGATATTCTCTGTTATATTTTGATAGATTCTCTGTTTTATTTTTATAAATAGATTATCTGTCATTCATTATGAGTATATTAACTTGTATTTTTATAAGTAGATTATCTGTTATACAATATAAGCATATAATCTTGTATTTTTATAAATAGATTATCTGTTATACAATATAAGTACATTATGTTATATCTATATAAATAGTATAACTATGTTATAAAGTACACTGTACAATATAAACGGGTTAGAGCCAGGTTGGTTAGGCGCCTCTTTTGGGTAGAGGATCTGTTATGTTCGAATCATAATAACCCGAACTGGGATTTAAAATCAATTTTTTCCCCCCCCCCGCAAACTTGCGGGAGGATAAAAATATATAGTAATGTATTTGATATGTAATGTATTATTTCATAATTTT